ACCGCCAGACACAACATAAGTCTCTGATTTGAGAACCCCGAGCCCGAGGTAAGGTCACGGCAAGACGAGCCGTTTATAACCACGATAGGTGCTAAGTGGAGGTGCAGTAATGTATGCAGCTGAGGCATCCTAACAGACCGAGAGGTTTGAACTTTGTTCCCGCAAAACTTGATCAAATTGATCAGGCAATGCCACTAGTCTTTGGTTGTGTGACAGCAAGCCTATCAATTATTAATGTATCAATTATTAATGTAGGGGTCTGAAATAAAACTTCGTACCGCTTCTTCCTCTATCCCTTGGATTTGGATAGAGGAAGAAGCGGGTCAGGAGATTGTTTGGAAAGTGCATCCCTACTTCTGGTGTGTCTTTCGCTTCCGGGCCGGAGTCGTAGACTCAAGCTGATTAGTTCTTCCCCATTCTATGCGTATCCTCTTTCAAGGGTTGATATTCTGGTGTCCCAGGCGTAGGGGAACCACACCGATCCATCCCGAACTTGGTGGTGAAACTCTACCGCGGTAACAATACTGCAGGGGGGGCCCTGCGGAAAGATAGCTCGACGCCAGAATAAAAAAAGATGGAATGCCCTTCATTCTCGTAGGGTTCATCTCTATTCGGAACTCCATGTGGAACATCCTTTCACTCCTTTCTCAGTGAGAGAAAAAAATACCGATGAATGGAGGGAGTCTCGGGCTTACGCGTCTTTACCAACCTACAGAATAAGAATAGATAGATGGAGGAGAGAAGAAGGTGGTTCCAGCCCAGTCTATTTCGGCGAATCTCGGAACGGATCCAATGGAGTCGGGGCCTGTAGCTCAGGGGATTAGAGCACGTGGCTACGAACCACGGTGTCGGGGGTTCGAATCCCTCCTCGCCCGGGGGAACGAGAAGTCACCAACGCGCTCGGTGCTGCAGTCAACCGACTGAACTTGAACTGCCCCAAGTATTAGTATTAGTATTAGTATTAGTATTAGTATTAGTATTAGTATTAGTATTAGTATTAGTATTAGTATTAGTACTAGGAGCAATCACCAATATTCAACGAACCCGCGAAACGATTCATCAAAGAATATGAGCGAGGATGAACTCTTATTCGTCTTATTAGCAGGTGGACTTTTCTGCCTAGTACTAGTGGTAATTCAAATTCCTTCGTTCTTTGACTTTTCCCTTTTCGGGATATTTGAGCATGATTCTTTCGCGCTTCTCCCAGAGATCTTTCCTGTTGACGCAACTATAGCACGGGGATTATCTGCTCGCCGCAGGGCTAGTCGTACGCGACGGGAGCGAGGTAATTCCCCCCAGTTTGTGGGATGGAGGCACCTGGGTCCGAGCGCTATTACTCACGTGCGGCCAACCCTACAGTATTATTTGTGATAAACAGGTTCTATGTACGCAGTACCAAGCGGCTGGTCAACTACCAGATGCGCAACCTAGGGATCACCTGAATGGACTCTCCCTATACCTATACTATAGGGGTTGACTTCGACATAAGCAGAGCATAGCCGCCCAATCTTTAGAGGTCGAGGCTTTGACGGCCCGTACGAGTGAAAGATCCTGCCGTAATGTACTCCAGAAATTACACCAGGCAACCCAAGTCGAACATGCTGCCGCGCGAAAAGCTCCGAAGAAAGGGAGGTAGACGATAGCGCGATAATTCGTTGAGGATTGTAATAATTATCCAAATTTAGCAAAGACGACTGGGATTAGTGGTTTTCAGCCCTAAAAACAAAGAGGTATGTTCCGTGGTTCTCAGTCCCCCCCCCACGGATCCACAAACTTTTGCGCCGATTAACTTTGACGTGTCGGTTTTTCCCTCCCCTCTGATGGCTCTTCTTCTATCTACCGCTAGAGGGTATGGGGGTTTTCATATCTGACTTAAAGGCAGGATTAAGCAATATCAAGCAAGGTCGATATGGAGGTATCGGTAAGGTAGATGGAAGAAATGGCCCTTACGGGCTGGGCTTATGAGTGAGATTTCGAGTCCCATTCGTAGGATTTGGAGTCCTTTGGAAACAAAAAAAGGATGGGATTTTGAGTCCCATCCTTCTTTTGTTTTGAGACACCAAGCAACCAACTACTAAGATTCCTGGTTCATCTCATTTACATTAGAATTTCTTATAAGAATCGCGCCCATGTCTCAGTCGTCCTTTTTTGTTTTTTTTTTTCTCTCTTTTCTATTTGTAAGACTATTCCTTGAGTATTGGGTCTCGCTCCAATACTTTCGGATGTTAGGATTTTCCGTCCCAGTCTTGTTTTGGGAAGACAAAGAAGAAGAGGTGGGACTTACCGCCTCACATATCTCTGCAATGGGACCCACTCGTCTCTCGAGTCGAGAGAGACATTTCCAGTGTCTCTTCACTCGAGAAGACAGGCGTGGAAGTCGACCAGTGGTTAGAAGCAAGAAGTCGAGAGACTTCTCTCATAAATGAGAGACCTCTGTACGCCTCGCGCAGGATTTTGAACCTACGTACTATGCGATACTAGATTTTGAGTCTAGTATGTCTATCCTTTCTTCGAAAGCAGGGAGAGATGGTGTAGCTACGCTCACCAACATAACTCCATTTTATGAAGAATTTCTATGCCTGTCAACTGCTGAACCGAATTTTCATCTCTTTTTTACCAAATTTACTAACTGGGAGACTCCACTCAGGTCAGGTTTAGATGAAGTACCTGGACCTTCTTCATTACTCATTGCTTCTTCATGGAGTGGTAAGGTTCCACTTCATACTGACGACGGCCGAGGGTTCGAATCTACTCTCGCCCGCAATCAATCATCCTAAAGGGGTGGTTGATTGCCTCTTCCTACATAGAGTCTCTTTTTCGGCATCAATAAAATAATACCATACGAAGAGGCAAGAAAGATAGGCATTCTCTTTCCGCCTAAATATTTGGATGTAGCAGCATGGGTTGTTACTGCCCAACCCCAGCTGTGCGTCGCGCGAAAATACTTATATCTCCCCCGTAGTAGACGGGTGATCATTTTCCCAGCAAGTGATTCCGGGTGCGAAAAGACAAATACAAGCTAGATAGGAAAATGTCAAGATCAATTACCGAAGAAGATATAACTATTTCGTAAGTTGCAGAGACAGACTAGTTGGGGCAGCAGAACCGGCTTCTAGTAAAAATCATTCGAAAGAAAAAGAGTTCGCATCACAAGAAGTGAGTCTAGAATAAAGTATTCCGTGTGATCCCGATAATGGGATCTATCAATATACCCGATAGGATTGATGCTAGTGCACGAATGATCATAGCTATTTCAACAGAACTTTTTGAGATTGAAATTGATGGAGAAACTAATGAATTTCGTATATAAGTTGTGGATGCATCGCTCCTACCATTCTTCCCAGTGAACATTAATTTAATTATTTTAAGATAATAATAGATAGAAATGACACTTGCGACGAGCGCTACCAGAACTGATGGGTACGAACCAGCTTTCCATCCATGCCAGAAGAGATAGAGTTTACCAAAAAAACCGGATGGTGGAGGGATACCCCCTAGGGATGGTGAACGTAAAACCGGAGAGAATGTTAGAACAGGATCCTCCGTATATAATCCCGCGTAATCCCTAATATTATCAGTTCCGGTTCGTAAACCAGATGAGGTGATACGAGCAAAAGTTCCCAGATTCATGAGTATATAAATAAACGTATAAGTTATCATACTTGCGTAACCGTTCTCCGGGTCTGCAGCAAGTACTCCAATCATAATATATCCAATTTGGCTTATAGAGGGATAAGCTAGCATACGTTTCATGCTTATTTGAGTAACGGCAATTAGATTTCCTAATATCATGCTAAAAGTAGCTAATAATCCTACCACGATATGCCACTCATTAGATAGATGTGGAAAAATTAGACCGAAGAGTCGCGTAAATAAAGCTGGAGCTGCTACTTTAGAGGTAACAGAGAAAAAAGCAACGACTGGTATAGGAGAGTCAGAGTCGAAAAGAAGATTTCCGATCTTTCCGCTCATTCGGAACCGTGCATGAAATTCTTACTTCACACGGCTCTTGGTTCGTAAGAGATTCACAACCGATATTGCTCCCAGAACCTTCCTCGTGTATGTTTCAAACCCATTCTTCCTTGAAGAATTTATAATCATTCAATATGATTTATAATCATTCAATATGAAAACTAATTGTTAACTTCTCGAGGAATCCCTCATCATTTGGTTAGATTACCCACCAGCAATTTCGTATCGAATTCTTTCTTGCTTGTTTGTACTTCTTCATTTTTCACCGGAATCCTTTCAACAACTAAAACTACTTGTTGAATTGGTAGGCACACACGCCGGGCGGGAGAGACAAATTGCGACTTTTTTCGTTCCTTGACAAAATTTTATCGGCTGCGGTATACTAATATTGACTGGCATCCATGGCTGAACGGTTAAAGCACCCAACTCATAATTGGCGAATTCACAGGTTCAACTCCTGTTGGATGCAAATAAAGAAGAGAAACGGAAAATAAGAAAGAAAGAAGGGAGAACTAAAAATCTACTTGTAAAACAAGTAGATCGAAGACTAATGAAAGGGAAAGTCAAACTAATAGACTATACAGGAATTCTAAAAGAAGCAGAAGTTAGAAGAAAGATAAATAATTGAAGTGAAATAGACAAAGCGGGAAAGATATTATGGAAAAATTCAAAAACCAATTAATTACCGAAAAGTCTATTCGTTTGTTGCAGCAAAATCAATACACCTTCTACGTAGATTCAAAGTTAACTAAAACCGAAATGAAAAAGTGGGTTGAACAATTCTTCGATGTCGAAGTGGAAGGTATCAATAGTAGTCGAACAAGAAATAAAAAGAAATGGAGTTCTAATTTTACAAGTAAAAAAAAAATGATTGTTAAACTTCGAACTAATTATCTCATTCCACTATTTCTAAACTGATAGTTGGGAAAAGTTCGTTTTCCCGCCAAATAAAAGATTACGCATAAACATAAAGAGGAAAAGTAAGTATGGCCATAGGACTATATGAGGCGTATACTCCAGGCACCCGGAATCGGGCCATTCTGCAATTTGGGGAAGCAGCGAAATCTAAGCCTCACAAACGATTGACTTGTCGTAGAATATCTAGAAGTGGTCGCAACAATATGGGAATCATTACGAGTAGACATAGGGGGGGCGGACACAAGCGTTTATACCGCGAAATCGATTTTCGGCGAGGCAAATTAGGTGTTTCTGGAAGAGTAGCCAGTATTGAATACGATCCCAATAGAAATGCTTTCATTTGTTTGATCAACTACACCGATGGTGATAAAGGATACATCTTGCATCCACGGGGAGTGAGGGTTGGAGATATCTTAACATCTAGCCCTGACGCACCCATTTCAGTTGGAAATGCCCTACCTCTGAGTGCGGATTGAATACTTGATTTGCGTATTACGAAATTAATCGATCGGGTTGTAAGCTGGGCCCGTAAACCCAGCACTACTTCGAAGTTATCAAATAATATGGAGTAAACCTGGTTGGGGCAACTCAATAGGGACAACAGCACGTGCTAAACCAAAGTATGAAGCGATTAAATAAAAATCAATTTGCAAAGGTAAGATAATATGGAAACAGATAAACAATCTCGAAATTGTGGCAACGAGGGCGCCCCATGCGTATAATGAAGTTGCAAAAAATACGAATTCGGAACAGTCGATTTGGCAGTCGGAGGCAAAATCGAAGCTGCAGAAACACACGGAAAATTGACACGTAGAACTAAAATTATGTCAAAGCCAGATAAAAGAAAGTTTCCTAAGTTATCCTGAACATTGACTAATGCTAACGCGAATCATCGAAGTCACTAATTCTGCTGCTAAATTCTTGAAGAAATACTAGATTTTCACAAGAAAGCCAGATGCGGGCGAAGAAGCCGAGGATACAATATACATGGCCCAAAAATTACTTGCTTTTCAGTAGGCATCCTTTTGGTACTACCGAAATCCAGCAACGGTGCCTTTCATATCCAGAAAGCTGTATGCCTCGAAAGAGGCTTGTGCAGTTTGGGAAGGGATTTTCCCAAGTCGTTTTCTTCCTTTTAAGGAAAAGTAAGAGGAGGAGGGGGTCTACCTCAACCAGAATACCTTTAGGTACCATTATACATAATATAGAATTGAAATCTGGGAAAGGCGGGGAATCGGTCAGAGCAGCTGGCACGGCAGCAAAAGTAATTGCAAAGGAAGGTCAACTTGCTACGCTAAGACTACCTCCCAACGAAATTCGTTTAATATATCGAAATTGCTTAGCAAGTATAGGGCGAATCGGAAACATCGACATTACCAACGAAGGCTTGGGAAAAGCTGGATCTAAGCGTTGGTTAGGAAGACGACCTAAAGTGAGAGGTTCAGCTACGAATCCTGTGGATCATCCCCACGGAGGGGGAGAGGGCAGGACATCGATTGGTAGGCAGAAGCCATCAACCCCTTGGGGACATATCACGCTTGGAAAAAGAAGTCGGAGAAGTAAAAAATACAGCAACCCCTTCATACTTCGTCGACGTAAAGGTTTTTGATAAATGAAAATATTAAGTAAGAGGTTAACCGGCCATGGCACGTTCATCAAAGAAAGGTCCTTTTGTAGCTAATCATTTAATACGAGAAATTGGAAGCCTTAATATACGAAAAGAGAGAAGGTTGGTTCTAACTTGGTCTCGCGCTTCTGCAGTCGTACCTATCATGATCGGTCACACTATTGCTGTTCATAATGGGCGGGAGCACCTACCTATTTACGTAACCGATCGCATGGTGGGACATAAACCGGGGGAATTTACACCCACCCGGAATTTTGGGGGACATGCCAAAAATGATAAGGGATCTCGTCGCTGATTAGGAAATTATACTTCATGAAAGACAAAAATCAATCAAAAATCGAAGCAAGAGCCCTGGGGAGAAATATCCGCATGTCACCTATCAAAATACGGCGGATTATTGATCGAATCCGAGGTTGTTCGTACGGAAAAGCACTTGTATTACCCGAATTTATGCCTCATAAGACGTGTTATTTAATATCACAATTGATTCTTTCTGCAGCGGCAAATGCCAATACCAACTTTGGATTAAATAAATCCGATTTGTTCGTCAGTGAGGCCTTAGTCGAAAATTCCACATATTTGAGAAGGTTCCGCCCTAGAGCCCAAGGACGAGGTTACCCGATAAAGAAACCCATTTGTAAAGTAATCATTAAGTCAAGCTCCAATTTTGTTGGAAAGGTGGAATAGTGATTCGACATAAAACGCTTACTAATTAGATTAGAACATGTCGAAGAGTTAAACAAAACTATAAAAGAAATTACCAAATAATAAATATGTTAATATTGAGTTGAGGAAAAATAGATACGGGACGAAAGATTCATCCACTTGGTTTTCGACTCGGTGTAAGTTAGAAGCATTATTCTCATCGGTTTGCGCGGACAAAGGATTATCCAAAGTTTCTCGAGGGAGATAGACAAATACGCACCTCCGTTGAAAGATATATTGCAAAACATATGAAGGACGCCACAAACTATGGCGGAATTGGACATATCGAAATCCAACGAAAAACAGATCTCATTCGAGTTGATATACATACAGGATTTCCTGATTTACTCATTGAAGAACGAAGTTTGGGGATTAGTCAAATGAAGGGAGACGTCGAAAAGATCTCAGGAGTCGAAAGTCGGAAGCTCCGGGTAGTACTAAGTAGTGTCACCCAACCTTATGGGGAACCAAAAATCTTGGCGGAATATGTTTCCTCACAATTGAGAAATAGAGTTCCTTTCCGGCGAACTATGAAAAAAGCTATCGAACTAGTTGGAAGAACTAGCGATAGAGGCATTAAGATCCAAGTAGCCGGACGACTCAACGGTAGTGAGATGGCTCGGGTTGAGTGGGTCAGGGAGGGACGGGTACCCCTCCAAACCATTAAAGCCCGTGTAGGGTATTTTTACCACCCGGCTCAGACGATTCATGGGGTTTTAGGCATAAAAATTTGGACATTTCGGGGTACTGGGTGATCCCCACCCAATGGAAAAAAAATTATTTAATAAATTTTGACACAGCCTGATTAAGTTTCATCCTATTCTAATTTCAATCTTTCTTATTTCAACTTCTAAAAGATCTTTGCTATGCTTAGTGTGCGACTCGTCCAAGCAACATCTCTTTATCCATGAAAAAAAAAACTAATTGATAGGATAATAGATAATAGGCCGCCTACCTTCGAGTACTAAATAAGTGAATGCTGCGGATAGGCTAGAGTTATCTCACCGCGAATGAAGTTTCTATCCATAGAAAGTTTTCTTATGGGGGAGCTGAAACCAATATCAAGTTAGGATTAGTTCGATAAATAAAAATTGAAATCATTGAATTTTCACTTGTCGAAATCGTATGGTTAACCAGTCAACCCCCAAGAAGATGCGTGATGTGGCACAATCTCCAAATTGAAGTAGAGCTTTGAGTCAATTAATACTGGGAACGTTGACTCTCCAACATTAGGATAAGGTGAGAAGCTCCGTCGTCGGGGAGGGGGACCAAAACGTTTGTTAGAAGAGACTGAAGCAACGAGGGGACTTCCAAATCTGACTCATCTCATTTAATTAATGTCGAGATTCGGAAAATGGGATGGCGAAAGAAGCCCATATCTGAGAAGCAAGAAATAAGTTATAAGATCGAGCTTATTTTCGCCCGCGAATTTAATACCAAGTAATTTTTGAACTGCTACTTATAAATATAGTGAGAAGAAAAAGAAGTAGAAGAAACATAAATAAATTTGCAAAATATACAACTTGGTAACAAATTTATGAGGAGCTGGCTGGGGGGAGACTCCCGCGTCCAGTTTTGTAACAGAGATTGATAAATTCTGCCGATATCGACTGTAACCCCAAACGAACTAAATATCGTAAGCAACATAGAGGAAGATTGAGGGGAGTATCTAGCCGTGGCAACGTCATCTCCTTCGGAAAATTTGCTCTTCAAGCCCTCGAACCTGCTTGGGTTACAGCTAAACAAATAGAAGCGGGGAGAAGGTCAATAACGCGCCATGCACGCCGAGGTGGAAAGCTGTGGATACGCATTTTTCCCGACAAACCCATCACAATGAGACCCGCGGAAACGCGTATGGGATCGGGCAAGGGATCTCCGGAATATTGGGTATCCGCAATTAAACCAGGCCGAATAATTTATGAATTAGGTGGGGTATCGGAAGATATAGCTAAAACTGCCACGGCGATGGCTGCACACAAAATGCCCATGCCTACGCGAGTTATAACTACTGCAAAATTGTGATATTTGTTAAAGACAGGGAGGTAATAAACAGGTGATATTGAAAAAATAGTAGTGATAACAACGACGGCAACGTCACGTCTGATTCGCCACCCCGATTGTTATTAGAAGCAATACACTTTGCCAATTGGGTTAGAATAATTGCGACGACGGTAATTCAATTATTACAGAAAATTTTCTGGTGGGATATATCTTCCTCCACTCGAACGAATATACTACAAGTAAACCTATTATTTTTCCCGATTACTAAATGATTCAAACTCAAAGTTATTCAGATGTAGCAGACAACAGCGGAGCCCGCAAATCGATGTGTGTTCGAGTATTAGGAACCGGCAACCGTAGATATGCCGGTGCGGGTGACACAGTAGTAGCTGTAGTCAAAGAAGCAGTACCCAACATGTCTCTAAAAAGATCAGAAGTGGTTAGGGCAGTGGTAGCATGTACTCGCAAAGGAATAAGACGATGTAACGGAATGAGTGTAAGATTCGACGACAATGCAGCCGTCGTTGTCAACCAGGAAGGAAATCCCAGAGGGACTAGGATCTTCGGCCCAGTCGCTAGGGAATTGAGGGATTGCAACTTCACCAGAATAGTTTCTTCAGCTCCCGAAGTGTTGTAAAAACAAATGATTAAATGAATTTAGCATGTTAAGTTTAACAAATTTTCAAACCAAGTTTTCTCTCTATGAAAATTCAACTTGGTTTGAAAATTTGCTAAATGTCTATAAATATAAATTAAAAATTTAAAATACACGAAACTGAATTGGAGGAAACAGAATAGGGGAGGGGTTAGGAATCATCCCGGTATTGACAACTAAAAAAACCATTAATTGATATTTCATGAATGACGACGCCATCGCCATCGCACTTACTGCCATACGAAATGGCAACATAAGAAGAAAAGCTATAATCAGGATACCAGCTACTAAAGTGGCTGAACGCATCGCACAAATTTTGGCGGAAGAAGGTTTCGCGAGAAATGTTGTAAAGCACAAAGATAATGGGAAAGAGTTTCCGGACGTGAGCTTGAGATATCTCGGCAAGAAGGAAGACCCCTACATCGCAGTTGTCAAGCGCATTAGCAAGCCTGGATTGAGGGTTTATTCCGACCGTAGGCAAATTCCTAAAATATTGGGCGGTATGGGAATTGCCATTTCATCGACATCTCATGGACTTATTACAGATCGGGAAGCTCGACAAAAAAAAATCGGGGGGGAAATTTCACGCCATACTTGGTGATTAAAAAAATTATTTTTAACCGAAAAGAAATTGTTGCCAACAACAATTATGTCTCGAATGAACTATTAACAATATCACTTGAGTTAGCAATTTTTTGAGGAAATCTATGAATTACGGGGGGTTTATTTAGCTCGAATGATTAAAAAGCAGAATCTTATTGACATAGAGGGTACAGTCACGGAATCGCTTCCCAATGCCATGTCTAGAGCGTGTTTAGATAATGGATGCCAAGTCTTGACTCATATATCGGGAAAGATCAGACGAAATTACATAAGAATATTACCGGGAGATAGGGTAAGAGCCGAATCAAGTCCTTATGACCTTACCAAAGGGTGTATCATTTACCGACTTCGAAGTAGACAGACAAATAACAATCAATAGATTTCGATATTGGTATGGTCACCTAGTTATTATCCATTTGTTCAAATTTTTGTTTCAATTTAATAAAGAGGGAAGACGTATCCCAAATCTATCAGTAGATTTATCAACTAATTTAAGGTTATAGCTATGAAAATTCGTGCCTCCATTCGCAAAATATGTGAGAAGTGTCGATTGATTCGTAGACGTGGACGAATCATGGTAATTCGTTGCAATCCAAAACATAAGCAGAGGCAGGGGTAATCAGAAGCTTCAGACGTAGAACCAATTAACAATTAGTGACAGTCTTCAAATATGAATAATCAATCAACTATGTCAGCTAACTCAAGAAAAATTCGTTCGCGAAAGGTAAAGCGCGGGGTACAGAAGGGGGTTACTCATATACGAGCAAGTTTCAATAATACCATTATTACTGTCACGGACGTTCGGGGATAGGTAGCTCCTCGGTGTTCCGCCGGTGCCTGTGGATTCAAGGGTACGCGCAAAAGCACACCATTCGCCGCCCAAGCTGCAGCGGAAACTGCTATCCGTGCTTCGATTGATCGGGGTATGAAGCAAGCGGAAGTTACGATGAGTGGACCTGGTCCGGGAAGAGACACTGCCTTGCGGGCTATTCGCCGAAGTGGCGTAATCCTCAGTTTTGTACGTGATGTAACCCCCATGCCACATAATGGGTGTCGACCCCCCCGAAAGAGACGTGTTTAACTATCTAATTAGTAGTTTTATGAAACTTAAAAGGGGATTCCTTTATGCTGACGTGTGAAACATCTATCTCTACCCAGACAATTAAGTGGAAGTGCGTCGAATCTAAGACAGAAAGTAGGCGTCTTCATTATGGTCGTTTTGTCGTATCTCCTTTTAAGAGGGGCCAAGTTAGTACCGTAGGAATTGCCATGCGTAAAGCCTCATCAGAAGAAGTTCAAGGCACGAGCATAACACGTGCAAGGTTTCACGGAGTTGTGCACGAGTATTCTACAATAAAAGGTATTAAAGAGACAATACATGATGTTTCAGTTAATCTAAAGGAAATTGCACCTAGGAGTGACTCCAATGATGTTAAAGAAGCAGTTTCATCCGTGGCTGGTCCCAAAGAAGTAATTGCGGGTGATACATCGTTACCGCCCTCTGTCGAAGCAGTTGACAGTTTGCAATATGTAGCTACTATCACCCAACCAATATCTGTCAATATTGAATCAAAAATTGAAAAAGATTGTGGATACCGCATAGAAAATTCAAACGGATGTAGAGATGGAGAATTTCCCGTTGATGCTGTATCTACGCCTGTTCGAAACGTCAATTATAGCGTACATTTATTTGGAAGTGGTAAAGCGATGCGAGAGACATTATTCATTGAAATATGGACCAATGGTAGTCCGACCCCAGACGAGGCAATAACCGAGGCCTCTAAAAAACTAATAGACTTATCAAGTCCTTTTTTACACGTGAAACTTGAAGACGTTTCCTATTCAAGGGGTAGTCAAAGTTACCCCGCTTCGGGGGGGTCATCTTCACAAGTTTACAACGTGAATGAACTGGATAAAGAGCTACCCGCAAATACGTTTATTGACCAACTAGAATTACCGGCTAGAGCTTCTAATTGTCTCAAAAAAGTTGACATACACACAATTGCTGATTTGCTTAATTATAGCCGAGAAGATTTACCAAAAATAAAGAGTTTCGGGCAAAAATCTGTAGATCAGGTATCAAAAGCATTGTGGAACCATTTCGCCATAGAATTACCCAAAAACTAGTTGCATATTAATTAATAGGAGCAAGTGTCGAAGTATAAATCGCTCCGTTTTTGAAACAAACACTCTTGTCTCTTATAGGAGATATGTGAAATTTTCACTGTGTATTTCACTTATATTACGAAAGATTTTAAATGGGAAATATGAGTTAACCAAAAACCGAAAATTGAAATTTGATTCCCAATTTTATCTTTAGCATGAACAAGTAGAAATAAATTATTCAACAAAGAACTCAATAAATTTGTTTTTCGGTTGAAACATGAATAAGTCTAGGGAAGTCTCGGCCCGACCCGGGGGCTGACAACTGTTCCCTAGACCAAATTTGATTATCTTTTAAGTTAGTAGGAGATAGATAAATGCTAGAAAAGCCCCAAAGTTGAAGATCCATCTATGGGTAAGGTTGCTCCAATGCCTGACCAAATAGCGACCACGGTGCCAATTGCAAAGACTGTTGTAGCTACTGGGCGCCTAAACGGATTCTGAAATTTATTGACATTTTCGGGAGAAGGAACGATTAGCAATCCTGCGGGTACTGACGCCATTGGAAGAACACCTAATAGTTTATTGGGCACCGTCCGAAGTATTTGAAATACGGGAAAAAAATACCACTCAGGTAATATTTCCAAAGGAGTTGCAAACGGATTTGCTGGTTCACCAATCATTGATGGTTCCAAAACAGCCAAACCCACAGTACATGCGATGGTTCCTAATATTACTACAGGAAATATATACAACAAATCGTTGGGCCAAGCGGGTTCGCCGTAGTAATTATGCCCCATACCTTTAGCTAATTTTGCCCTCAAAACAGGATCGTTCAAGTCAGGTTTTTTTGTCATTGGGGTAGACTCTTCATTCCCCACAAGAATCGAACGTGAGAATTTCTCCTCATACGGCTCAAGCAAACAAATATTTATCTTATTCGTCAACGGTTAGGTTGATGAATAAAGAGAGGACGGACACAAAAGAGAAGTTATTTCGTAACATGGCTTCTCATCCGAATCAGCTCAATAATGAAATGAGGCTTCGCGGGTTATCTTGTATCCCATACGCACGTGTCGTATCATCCAAGTTTAGATGAGACAAAATATTAATATTTATAAGCTACGATATAGGGTATAGAATCTTAACTTGTTGAAACTTCGACTATATATATATCTTTAGATCGCTTTTTTACCCCAACGGTTAGGTTATTCGTACAAACAACTATCTTTCGATGCAGAAGAAATGTATGCATCGCATTAAAAACCGTATGTTTAAAAGTTTCACACAATCCCAATGAAATATATAGGGTTTCACGAGGCCTTTCAAAATTTTTAGGTCGATCATGGAAAAAATTCTTCAAACAACTTCAATTTCGATTCGGTAAATATGTTTTTATATCCAGGTTTCGAATCTTAGCCCCAAAGAAAGGTCGGAGAGGAGACACACCCTCAGTTGTGGCAGTATCCAACTCGACGTCTGCATAGCCTACAAGTCTCGCGGCGAGTCACACACTCCCGTAATCCAAATTTTTTCCTTTGACGTTTCGATTACTTCGTCCCAATAATTCGAGACAATAACTAAATCCGCTAGATAACTTACCATCTTGCTTAGTAATAAGCATCGGCGGCAACGGAACAATAACCTCTTAAATAAATGGGGATTGGGATTCCCTACCAATCTAGTAACAAAGTATTTTCAATTTCCTATTTATAACTAAATCGTGAAGGACCCGGAATGCCTTGTTTACGGATCATTAGGAAATGCATCGACGTAGAAACAGCAGTAAGAAGCGGCAATACAAAAGTGTGTAAACTGTAAAAACGAGTTAGCGTCGATTGACCGACACTAGCACTTCCTCGTAGTAACTCGACTAATGAAGATCCTACCAGGGGAATAGCTTCGGGTACGCCAGTTACAATTTTGACGGCCCAGTAACCAATTTGATCCCAGGGTAGGGAATATCCAGTCACACCGAAAGAGACAGTTGATGCAGCTGGAGTCACCCCAGTAACCCAAGTCAATTCGCGAGGTTTTTTGAATCCACCTGTCAGATAAACGCAAAATACGTGCAAAATCGTCATTAATACCATCATACTCGCTGACCACCGATGAACAGACCGAATTAGCCAACCAAAATTAACTTCAGTCATTGTATATTGAACTGAAGAAGAAGCTTCTGTAACAGTCGGACGATAATAGAAGGTCATGGCAAAACCGGTTGCTACTTGAACCAAAAAGCGAGTCGGCGTAATTCCCCCCAAGCAATGAAATATGTTCACATGTGGAGGGACATATTTGCTAGTAATATCGTCAGCAATTGCCTGAATTTCTAGGCGCTCCTCAAACCAGTCATATACCTTAGTGAGATGGGTAAGCCTTCGTAACTCCCTCTTCATAAACTGCACATGAGACTTTTTTCTCATACAGCTTAAGCGAAGCTATTTGAGCATCGCCCATTCTGTTAGCATTTACTCGAATAAGATGGTATAAAGGAAGGGTGGGTAGACCCCCGACATCTCGTATTATCCGATATCTTCTATTAAAAAATGGGGAAAGAAGCGACTCAGTCTCGGGAAACTCAAAAATACATTTTACTTCGATCTCACGTTAGCTTCTATTTTTGAATTGAAATCCAATGAGACCAGCGTCTTGGGAAATCTTTCAATCTTGTCGATGTACCCCCCCCCAGTAAAAAAACGAGGGAGGTAGATAAATAACTAGAGGTTAGTTCGTTCTGATCTGATTTTTGTTGTCCCCAAAGAACCTTAGATTTTCACTATATTTCGAAATTTTTTCCTATATAAGAGAACTTAATGGGCGGCAACTCCTTCATAACCTTGACTCGAAACCCGCACAACTCTTTTTTATATACCTACACACTTTACAAACAACCACAATTGAAATATACTTCGCTGGTAATTTTCTGATACAGCGCCGAGTCGGCAATATCAAGTAACAAATTTCATCACGAAATTTAAATGGCAACTTGATGCAAATTAATCGTAGTTTGAGCTTTATACTGACTAAATGTCAACTTCTCGCGTTTCGGGTGCTAATGGCTCGACCGCTACCTGGCGAGATAACAATAATCCGACATAATAAAAATTTATCGAAATAAAAGATTATTCATTTGTTAAACCAGATTAGTTGCGACGAATCACACACCCATATTATTGTCTTCTGGAAACATTTCAAGTTCACGCGATTTAACTCCCGTTCCGATTTATGATGAGATATTCATTTCTGAACCCCAAGGTATTGCCGTTTCATCCTCGGGGTTCAGAACTTTTCTACCAACTAATTGCAATACCATCTAATAAGACAGATGAGTTGTAAATTTCCAAAATAGTAACTAGGAATACTGCAAATAAAGCCATGGAAAATCCCATCAAGGGGGTAGTGCCCCAGCCGGGGGCAACTTTTCCGTATTCCGAGTTAAGCGGCTTCAGAACCATTCCTAGTAAACTTATTCTGGGTTTACTTCTGAGGGTGTCACCAACAACTTTTGTAGCCATAGAGCCTGCTAATTCAATTGAAATTTGTTGACTTTGTATACTATTATAGCAAGTGAGGTAGGCACTATTATTTCTTTCGGATTACATGGCAACGGAAACCGCAACTTCGGTCGCTATCTCTATATCCCGTTCACTCGTTAGCCTTACCGGTTACGCTTCGTACACCGCTTTCGGTCAACCCGCAAAAGAGCTCAGAGATCCTTTTGAAGAACATGAAGATTAGTCGGACTGGTATAGTAGCAGACCTTCCTTTGCAAAATTAAAAAGGAAGGTCTCTAATCGACTTAATTTACTTTATATTCACAATTTTGCTAATGCAGCAAAATCCGGTTATTTGGTAAAATTAAAATCGGGGAAAATTCTTTATTTACCCTTGCTGGGTACTTTGGGAGGCTCCCGAAAGAAGATGGCAAAAAATATTATACCTAAAGTGGCTACCAACAAAAATGTGTAAGCCGGTGCTTCCATGGATTCAGTAGTAGTAGTATTTTGAAAATATCTTTCATACTAATTGCGGTGGGGGAGACTTCTAGTTCCCCCAATTTTTTTTGTTTGAATTCGAGTAATCAAAACTATTGAAAGAGATGAATTCATCAAATTATTAAGCGTTGATGAAGCAATTACTCACTATTTTTTTTTTTCAATCAATTTTTGTAACTAACCTGATACTGATAAAGGGAGGAATTCAATACGACAAATAAGATAAAACTTCTTAAACAGCTTGTCTTTTAGTACTTGGATCCCCCAACTTTTGAAATGCCCCAAATTCAACTTGGGCGTCCAAATCGGGATCGATACCGGCGAAGACGTCTCTGAATAAGGTTCTTGCACCGTGCCAAATGTGACCGAAATAGAAAATAGGAGCAAATGTGGCGTGACCGAAGGTGAACCAACCCCGCGGACTACTTCTAAAAACACCATCTGATTTTAAAGTGGCGCGATCAAACTCGAAGATCTCACCCAATTGGGCGCGTCTGGCATATTTCTTCACCGTGGCGGGATCACTGAAGCTAGCACCATCTAGTTCACCACCAGAAAATTCTACGGTTACACCGACTTGCTCAACGCTATATTTTGATTCTGCTCGTCTGAATGGAACGTCAGCTCTCACGACACCCTCGCTATCTACCAAGACTACGGGAAATGTCTCGAAAAAAGTTGGCATACGGCGTACAAATAGTTCGCGGCCTTCCCTATCTTTGAAAACAGCGTGACCTAACCAGCCAACGGCTATCCCGTCGCCGTTGTCCATTGCACCTGCTCTAAACAATCCCCCTTTTGCAGGGTTGTTACCAATGTAGTCGTAAAAGGCTAATTTTTCCGGAATCTTCGACCAAGCTTGAGATAGATTTGAATTTTCGGCTTCGCTTATCCGTACTCGTTTCTCTATTTCTTGTTGGAAATACCCCTGATCCCACTGATAACGAGTGGGTCCAAACAATTCGACCGGGGTAGCGGCGGAGCCGTACCACATGGTTCCAGAAACGACAAAAGCGGCAGAAGATACGGCAGCAATACTGCTAGACAATACGGTTTCGACATTTCCCATACGTAGAGCTTTGTATAACCGTTGGGGGGGGCGAACACTTAGGTGAAACAAACCTGCTAGTATACCTAAAACTCCCGCTGCTATGTGGTGCGAGGCTATTCCGCCCGGTACAAATGGGTCGAAACCCTCAGCCCCCCAAGCTGGATCTATGGGCTCCACTTTTCCGGTTAATCCATAAGGGTCTGATATCCAAATACCGGGACCAAACAGGCCTGTGACGTGAAATGCTCCAAATGCGAAGCGAAGTACCCCCGAAAGAAATAGGTGGATTCCAAATATTTTTGGTAAATCTAGGGATGGTTTTCCCGTGCGATCGTCGCGAAGTAGATCCAGATCCCAATATACCCAGTGCCAGATAGCGGCTAAAAACAACAAACCAGATAGTATGATATGAGCCGCGGCTACTCCTTCATAACTCCAGATACCCGCATCAGTTGCGGCATCTCCGGTGATGCTCCAGCCTCCCCACGACTTTGTTATTCCGATGCGAGTCATAAAAGGAATGACGAACATACCCTGCCTCCACATGGGATCAAGAACGGGATCCGATGGGTCGAAAACAGCTAGTTCATATGAAGCCATTGAACCCGCCCAGCCAGAAACCAAGGCGGTATGCATCAAATGCACGGAAATAAGACGACCGGGATCATTTAATACGACGGTATGGACGCGATACCGAGGCAAACCCATGAGAAACCCCTTTCTTGGATATTGGAGATGAGTGACTACTACGTAACTTTCTTGCAATATGGGCTTTGCTTCATAAGTTCTGAGAGATAAAAGTTGTTGTATGAAATATACAAACCAATATCTCAATTTGCTTCTAAATTGGAGGCATTCCTCCCTCCTCGCCTTGTTTAACTTATTTGCTTGGTTTGTGAAAAACCCATAATAATATGAGGTGAGACGGTAATTTTTGTTTCAAGAGCAGATGAAGGCATAGATATTTTAGCATTTATGTGCTTTATATAGCAATGTAGAGATTGGTCCCATCGGGATCTGTTAATATATGCAAAAGGAAAATGCGATTTCTTCAACCCATGTTGTCTCCATCAAGCGTGTTATAATATGATCGAGGCTCCTTCTCAGTTTGGCTTCAGCTTGGCTTTTACGTCCTCAAATTCGAGGTAATTACAACTTTTTTCGGTAATTTTTATATGCCAATTGGTGTTCCAAAGGTGCCCTTTCGTTTACCTGGGGAAGAGGATGCAGCTCGGGTTGACGTATAGCGCGACTCGTCAGGTGCGTCGAGCCAGATGGAACTCGCTTCCGTCATTTCCTATCCGACTGATTTGTTTCTATCTCACTTGGAATTGACTAATCTATCAGCGGTCAAATGCGTGAGGAAAATCTATCAGTAGGTTTAATAGTCGTTAGAATCCACGGCTAATTGGAATAAACAGATTGATTGGGCTCCGGTTACTCAGTCCCAGATATCGATCGTAGCAGAAATAACTATGAAACAAAAACCGGAACAGCAAGAAGCAGATTTAATAGATTTATACTTCGAATACGTCACATAAAATATGGGAATAAATACAAGGGAAGTAAAACTATTTGTTCCGTATGTGCAAATGGCGGTCGGAACCCCGTAACCTCCGGAGTAGAAGATGAACCTAAAGACTCTTCATATACGAAGGACTCAATAACGAACGGAAATAAACCGGTGTAAGAGGAAAGGCTAACACGCCAAGATGAATTCACCAATCACCAGTTACGAAGTGGTTCACCATGTGCGTGCAAAAGAGAAGCTAGGCCAGACAAACTTGAACCAGAAGTGCTAATACGGGTAGGATTGAAACAAAAAAAGAGGAAAGGAATTCCCCTTATACTCGTTTCACGTAAAAGTTGCGAGAGCCGTATGTCTTTAACAACACCTATACGGTTCCATAGGGGGGGGGCAACAGAGCGGGAATCGCAGAAACCTATCCAAATCAACCGGCTTTATCGAGAGAGACTTCTCTTTCTAGGTCAACAAGTCGATGACGAAATTGCCAATCAACTAATCGGTATCATGATGTATCTAAATGGAGAAGATCAAGCCAAAGATATGTACTCGTATGTAAATTCACCCGGTGGGGCGGTATTAGCCGGAATATCTGCTTATGACGCAATGCAATTTGTCGTACCAGACGTACATACCATTTGTATGGGACTAGCTGCTTCAATGGGATCTTCCACTTCGGCCGGAGGGGAAATTACCAGACGTATAGCACTACCCCACGCTTGGCGCCAATGATTTGTACGGATTAGAACTCTGCCTTCGCCTAGTTGGGGTAACAATAGCATGGCAAATTCTACTTGGCGACTCCTCCTATACACACCCAATTAGAAAAAGTGAAATGCCGAGGAGTTAAACTGAATCAAAATAAATTTTCTGACTTATCGTGGATTCATCCTGGATCGAAATCGATATATCCTAGCGTCATAAATTCGAGAGAGTGTCAAATCTACATAATTTATTAAACTTCAAGTTTTTAATGAGTTGGATGATGCCGATTCCGTTATCCACCGGGAGTATATATAGCAAACTCTGGGATTGCTGGCACGACACAGCAACGGAACCGTCGCAATACGTCCGATAGAAAAGGTGGTGCGATCTCGCGATATTCTCCCCGCAGTATTTATTGCAACAAGAAGGGCTTGGCGGCAAGGCAAATCTTTCTTCCAAGACAAAAAGTTAATGTTTAAATGTTAGTTTAAACAAACTTTGTCGGCCCACCAGAAGTGTAGCCGTATGCAAAATAATTTGCTTGTACGGTTGAGCTTAACTGGAGTCACCTAATTAGGGTAATGATTCATCAACCTGCTAGTTCGTATTATGATGGACAAGCTGGGGAATGCGTTATGGAAGCAGAAGAAGCATCAAAACTACGTGATTGCATAACCAGAGTCTATGCCCAAAGAACTGGCAAACCCTTATGGATAATTTCTGAAGATATGGAAAGAGACGTTTTCTTGTCAGCAGAAGAAGCTCAGGATTACGGCGTTGCGGACCCGGTAGCGTTGGAAAACGTGTCAGCTTGAAGATTTAATAATTAGGAAGTGACTGAGAGTTGCGAAAAAAAGTCAAATTTTCCTGATTCAAATTTTTTTCTTGTAATTTCGCGTCTATTTGTCTAGCTAGTTACTATTTTATCATTGAAAAAAGCAAATCTTCAAATTTTGTTACTTCAAACAAAATAATTTCATAAAGATTGGTTGTTGGAAATTCAAATGTAGCAAGTTTTTTCAAGTGGTTAAAATATTTTGAACCGAATAACATCTCTGCGTCTTTGAACGTGCCAACAAATCAGCAACTAATTAGAAAAGCGAGACAACGGTTAGGGATTGGAACAAAATCCCCCGCTCTTCGGGGATGCCCCCAACGGAGAGGAGTATGTACCAGGGTGTAGGTGTGACCCGTTCGGATCAGAAACCTTAGACATTAGGGGTTAACGTCGCGAGATAATCCCTCGAGTGAAATGGGTAGAAATTGATAATCCATCTGTTTCAATGAGAAATAGAAATTCGCGGTTAGAGTCGGTGTAAATCCGATCATTTTGATTTGGGATGATAAAAACCAATCGATGATGACAAAGTTGAGTTATTAAGCGAATCCAAGCAAGTGATGTAAACTTATATATCTATTTTGCCAATCCCGCTGCGATGGTGACAACCACGGGTCAGCTGTTCTGCCAATCTCCAGCCTAAAATACCGTCACTACACATATAACTTCTTCTGAAACAAATAACAAATAGGAAATGGAAGCGAGAAAGCCCAGTTTGACGGGCTGAGTGAAATATTGGGGATCATGCGACCCGCCGGCAGCAATTATGTTTTCCCCATCTTCGGAGAAGCCTAGGCTCCGGTATATAGGAGGGACCCGGTTACCATAAGAGGTTGACCACGGAAACAGCGGAATCCGCGGCATCTCTGGTACAACGTATCGCTTATTGAAGTTAAACAATTGGGGGTGGGACATCCAACCTGTGTCGGAGTATTCGCGGTAGGGAAAGTCGGGGTAGCAAAAGCTGCCGGAATCTTTATTTATCACATTAGATAGATAGAAACATTAGGTAGAAACATTAGATAAAAAAATCAGATGGAAGAAATGGCAATTCATCACAATCGACAAATATCCATATAATTATTAAGCAGCTACCGAACGACTTCTTGAGAACCGAGAAGTCCGGTATGTCACTGCAAATAGTTTAATTAAAGAATAAATTTGTCATAGATTTATCTTCGGGATCTTTATCTCTTCGGGGGGGGGGGGGGCAGAGTCTAGAAATAAACGGATTTATCAGACAACACTGTAATTTCTTGTGAGGCTACAAATATAATGACTAGAGTAAAACGAGGATCCATAGCTCGTAGATTTCGCAAAGGCATTCTCGATTTTGCATCCGGGTTTCGGGGGGCTCATTCGAGATTATTCAGAGCAGCGAACCAGCAAGAAGAAAGGTCACTGGCTTGCGCTTACGTAGATAGAAAAAACCGGAAAAGAAAATTCCGCCGTCTGTGGATCGCTCGGATTAATGCAGCAGCCCGAAAAAATGGACTTACGTACAGTTCGATGGTTCACAGTTTATGCCAAAATCAAGTTTTTATAAATCGCAAGACACTCGCGCAAGTAGCTACTACAGACGGTTATTGCTTCTCCCGGCTCGTACGAACAATTAATGGTGGGAAAGATTGACACAAGGCGGCAAGCCTCTCCGGGTTAAGCGGAGAGGCCAGAAATGAAACAAAAAGAGAAATATAAACGAAAAGACAGACTATCTTACAGATATGAGTTTGATTCAACTTCGACATATTCAATCCCATTTCTTCCGAAGGATATTTTGAATTGTCGAATTGCGAAATCTTTCAGAATGAAATTTTAGAAAATTTTCTAATTTTCATTATTTGAGAAGGGTAGCAAAGCCAAAATACGGGCTCTTTTTATAGCTATAGCTACCGAACGCTGCTGCTTGGAGGTTAATCTATTCATCCGTCTCGGTAGGATTCTTCCCTGCTCACTGACGAATCGACGAAGTAAACTCGTATTTTTGTAATCAATAGTTTCATCAGAACGAATAGACGGGGAACGTCTACGGGGAAATCGTCTAAATTTATTCATGAGATTTTTTGTGACTACTAATACGTATCAATATTGATTACTTGTAAGTTAAGTAGAATATCCCCTATTTTTTTAGTTCTTTGTGATAAGTATGTTTATGGCAACAGACGCAAAATTTCCTCGATTCCAACCGAGTAGGTGTATTACGGCGACTCTTACGTGTAGTGTATCGAAAAATACCTGAGGATTTGTTGCCAGCCTCTTTGCAAGTACAAGTTGTACATGCCAAAGCGATGGTTACCCTCGCATCTTTACTTTTGGTCATAGAGACAATTGTATCTTAGTAATATAAGGTAATATAAGGTAATAGAAGTTTGTTTTTTAAGAAAAGGGGGTCGCAAGTACGTCCAAATGCATTTGAACGGACTACTCGCGAAGTTCCGACAATCCGGGGAAGTTTGAGTTTTAGCTACCCCCATCCATAACTCAGTTACGCATTACTTTTTCATCTAAAACATAAATTTATCTGATTTTTTTGCTTTGTCTGATTCCTCTGTAATTAGTTATTTGGATTAAAGAAAGGGAAATAATAAAGCATCTGGGAAGAAGCGATTAACTTCTATTAAGGAACCAGCCAGTAGTCCAAACCATATTGCAGCTACGACGGGGGCCGTGGAGAGATATACTTTCACGTGTTGCATTAAGAGTCCTCCTCATTTTTAATATATATTTTTTTTATCTCTTAGTCTTTATTCCCCTTTTACCTTTTATTATTATTATTGTTATTACTAAAAATATTCTTCTTACTAATAAGAAGATAAATTATCTACAACCTATAAATCAATATTTTTGAGGATAAAAGTTGATAAACCCGAAATACTCAATATTGATGGTACTAGTAGCTGCAATACCAACAAAGAAGAAGGAGAAGAAGGAGTAAGAATGGAGCGGGGTTGTAGAAAATAGCTATCTGTTGAGAGATGAAATTTCCCTCAGGTAGACGGCATTTACATCTACCGGTTATAATAAATTAGACACAGCAGCATCGGATCGATGATACCAGTTCCAAATCAAGATTAGTAGGGATGTAACGCAGCTCGGTAGCGTGTTTGTTTTGGGTACAAAATGTCGCAGGTTCAAATCCTGTCATCCCTATTTTTGCTCCATGCCCCAAACTTCAGGGGCGGGACTTCACATCTCGACGAATTGGTTTCTGTCTCCCTTTTTCTCTAAAAGAGAAGATAATTCTTTCTCTGTTGCTTCCTCCTCACTCCGTGAGGAAGGAAGCTGCCCCATCGATATAGATTTCAAATCTAAAAATCCCTACCGAAAGGGAGGCGCCTTTAGTTCAGTCCGGTAGAACGCGGGTCTCCAAAACCCGATGTCGTAGGTTCAAATCCTGCAGGGCGTGCTTACTACCGCTTAACGAAGGATTACTTAATAGATAGGAATAATACGCGTCAAATATAAAATACCTAAAAACTGGAAACATCAAATTTGATGTTAACGAAACAGCGCCCCCCCCCGTATGTATATTAGGTAGATAAATATTTTCAGACAAATCTTAAAAAGAATTACATAATTGAGCGAAATAGAGAATTTCCGAATGGATCTTTTTTCTAAGTCAACATCTTGTTTGAGATGCCACAATTATTTGATTCCATTATTCGATTCTGTCGAATATCTAATTGATCGCCGCGTCGATATTGTGGGTATGCAGTTACAAATAATCCAGCTAGGGTTATTGGAGTTGAACCCGACACAATTCCCGATAGTGATGCTTCAACCATTCTAGTTTATAAACGTCTAATTTAAATACTTACCAAAATAGATTTTTGTGTCAACCGACTAGTTTTTGGTAGGTGCGGCGAATTAGTAGGTGCCGGTGGGGCCCCCCCTTCCTGCTTTTTCTTATTCCTCCCCTACATAGGTTATAAATGATAATGCTAAATCATAGAATCTGAATCTTGTTCAATCCAACCAGTAAAGCTAAAGTCAAAGTTAATACAGACGTCAAGAAGGCGAAGTAGCTTAGTAAGGTGAGCATAAACTTGAATACCAAATTATCTAGCAGATGGGTTATTAGTATACGATTTCTGCCAGTAGTTTATCACCCGAAATTGCGGAATCAAAGTTGTTTACCCAAATTTGCGAAGTCGGGGTTGATTAGTAACACCTATTGGGTAATTCAAATCTGTCGATTTAACTTATCCGGTCTTAGTTAGTTAATTTATTGGATAGTGAACTAGATAGATATTTAGGTCGATAGTACCTTTAGGTCATTAATTGATTGCTTAAGAATTGCTTGATAAACCTTATTTCTTTTCGTAGCTATCCCCACCCCGGATGAGTATTTCTCTGACCCACGGGTAATATGCGTAGGCCTAGCTTGAATCATTAATTGTCTGGACATACCAAAACACGAAGGCAGGCTGGAAGACGGAGTGATAGAAGGAGTAAAATCCACGTGCCGACAAATTGTCGCATAGGTCCGAAGCTAGTCAAAGCTTTATAGTCAATTTGTTCTAGGTATATGTAGGTAACCACCATCGGAAATTTCGTAGGTATTGAACACCCCCTGAGGAGCGAGTAACCTTGCCGCATCGAAGGTGGGCTAGCTATACTAAACCAATATATTTCGGATATACCCTGGGTATAAAGAAAAAAGTGACATCCTAATTAAGGTGAGGTCCCATTTGAGAAGGTTTACCGGTAGATTCCACATCTTCCACCCCTTCTTATTCGGGAAGCAATCCTTTTTAGTATTACAAGATAGATATAGATACGGAGCTGAACATGTCTGGGAATACAGGAGAACGCCCCTTCGCTGACATTATTACTAGTATTCGATATTGGGTCATCCACAGCATTACCATACCCTCCCCGTTTATTGCAGGCTGGCTGTTTGTCAGTACAGGTTTAGCTTACGATGTTTTCGGAAGCCCTCGCCCAAATGAATATTTTTCGGAGAGCCGACAAGAAGTTCCCCTAGTAACTGGCCGCTTCGATTCGCTGGAACAGGTCGACGCATTCACCAAATTATTGTAGGAGAAACCAGTACCAATGGCTTTAGATAAAACTTATCCAATTTTTACTGTTAGATGGTTAGCCGTTCACGGCTTAGCCGTACCGACAGTTTTCTTCTTGGGGTCCATATCAGCTATGCAATTCATTCAAAGATAGTTTTTAGTGAGCTCCGAATCTATGACACAACCGAATCCGAATAAACAGAGTGTAGAATTGAATCGTACAAGCCTTTATCGGGGATTATTACTGATTTTCGTACTTGCCGTTCCATCTTCTAATTACTTCTTTAATTAGAAATTAAAAAGAATTGTTTGAAAACGATCAAGATCCTAATTATTTGTGACTGTTCATGTCTCGAGTCGGGACCAGAGGATAAAGCCAAAAGAGTAAGGGTAAGGAGGTGGCGCAGATGACAAATACCACTGGAAGGATTCCCCCGTGGTTGGTGGGTACTGTAGCCGGTACACTTGCGACAGGTTTGTTAGGCGTATTCTTCTACGGAGCTTACTCGGGGTTGGGGTCGTCTCTTCGATAATAATTGCTGCTTGACCGAAAAAATTTTGCCGAATTCTACGGGCGAATTCTACATTTTTTTCTATTTCAAGAAGTAGAAAAAGAAAAGTAAGAAAATGTGGAAAATTTGTTGTCCAAGTCAATATATCTTGATTTAGTTAGCTAGAGACTAGTTCCACGATGTATTTTTTGGTAGACGGATCGATCGATTCTTTATACGTAAAAGAATCGATCGAGGATGAATGTGACAATTAGAACAAACAAAATTTTAAATTTTAAAATCTTTTTACTTTAAATATAAAGAGAGGTTTTTCGGGAAACTAGTTCGATATAACCGGATCAATCAATAGATTTTGGGTACAATTTATACTTTAACTAACTATGAGATAAAGTATCCTTTTCTCTACATTTTTACCTAGTTCTACATTTTTACCTAGTAGTAATCTTCCCAACAAGCCTTATTCATATTTGCATTCCACTTCCCTGCCTGACGTTTCTTTCATATTCCGTGCCCCAGCTTAGACTAGACTTAATAGAGTCGAACTAGGAGACTTAGCAATAAAGAAGTAAGCTAATTGCGTTACAGAAGACACGTAAATACTGTTGGTGGTGTCGACACCGCTGACACCACCGACGAAGCCGAAGCCGACGCAATCAACACCTTTTATGTTATGTGGCTACCAAACCATTGACTAAAAAAAGACAAGTGGAAACCTCTTTTTTCACACACAATTATCAGTCGGATTAGCTATGCATGAAAGGGGTAACCTAACTAGAAGAAGTAGTAGGCAATCGGAAATTCATTTCTGCCAGCTGCACTTTTTCAAACTGTTTCTTCTTCAGCACGAGAAAAATCTGCGCCAAGACAACCGATGCAAAAGAAGCTATAAGGCCTTGAATACGTGATGGGTCCTGGAGTACGATTTCGACTTCTCCCTGACCGAATCCCCCAACATTGGGGTTATTAGTCAATGGCTGATCAGTCTTGACGAACTCACCTTCCGAAACAATAAGTTCGAGACCGGGAGGGACAGTATCCGTCGCTTCACGATTTCCGGATGACTCTTCGATAGTGATTTCGTATCCACCCTTTCCTTCTTTGCGAACAACCCTCTTTATTTTTCCCGTTACTGAAGCGGCGTAGACCGTGTTGTTGCTTTTGCTCCCGTCTGGGTAGATTTGTCCCCTCCCCCTATTCCCCCCAACATAAATGGGATATTTCAGAAAATGAGCTTCCTTGTTAGTACCAGGGTCTGGTGAGAGAATAGGAAATGTGATTTCGCCGTATAATTTGCCCGGCACTGGCCCTACGACAATTACATTCTCCTTGCCGGGACGGTAACTTTGAAATGACAATTTTCCTAACTTTTCCTTCATTTCGGCTGGAATGCGATTGGGGGGAGCCAACTCAAACCCCTCCGGTAGAATAAGGACAGCGCCAACATTTGATCCCCCCTTTTTCCCGTTTGCAAGTACTTTTTTTATCCACGTATCGTAGGGAATCTTAACAACTGCTTCAAATACAGTATCGGGAAGAACAGATTGCGGGGCTTCAAGATCCACAGGTTTCTTGGCTAGATGGCAGTTGGCGCACACAATACGCCCCGTAGCTTCTCGGGGATTTTCATAATTCTGTTGCGCAAGAATCGGATATGCTTCTGATACAGATGGACAGTTTAATTCACCGAAACTGATTGATATCGCAAGTACAAGTGACGGAATACAACAATTTTTCATCCAGTTATTCGTAATTCTTTTTTGCATAGATTTATGATTAGTCTTAAGTCTCTGTACAAAAGTCTCTGTACAAACGGGTTACTTGGTGATGCCGCTTGGTAGCAATTGATTCTATCTCGTTCTAATTCTTTCCTCTTTTTTATTTGATCATTATCAGCAGATGGCAAACGAGAAGAGGTTGCAAATAACCCAAGAGAATAAACTGGTCTAGCCTGCCAGATGCAAATTTGGAAAAGAAACAGTTGTCACCCACTCATTGTATGATAAGTTGCTACAATTGACGGAGATGTGCGATTCAAGTGACGAAAAATCCAATATTTGGATATCGTATCTAAAATAACTGGAAAAGTTGAGACGAGGCGAGAAATTACATATCTATTGGGGATTAATCCGAAATGTTCGAGGAGGGAGCCTATTACTATTTCCCAACCATGGGGCGAGTGGAACCCCACACATAAATCAGTTAGTAAAAGAATGGAGAATGCTTTCATTGTGTCATTCAAACTATAAAATGACTCCTGAATCCGGGAATTTGAAACTGCAAGTCTCTTTCGACCTGTTATAAACAATAAAGTTGGGATGGCAATACTAATTACATCGGTTACTAGCTGCAGAAGTAGTTGGATATTGAGTTCGTCATACACTGCTGCCAACTGGGTAGTCTCATCATATGCATTTGCGTCAAAATTTGGCAACTGCCTATCTACCAAGTGTTCAATCGCGTCATTTAACCAGAGCAATGCTTCTGTTTCTCGAAGTTGCTTCAGAGCCTTTTCCTCTTGAATGGGGTTGATAAATACTTGGGTTTGGGTGATGTTCCACCAACCCCTAATCCAAGACTCTAAGAACCAGTTTCTGAAACTGATTGGAATCGTGAGGGGGAGAAGTAGGAAACACCCAACATATTGAAGGGAAACTGATGCTTGGTTTCTAGTTAAGTCAAAATCATTACGTACCAACACACCTGATTGATTTGTCAATTCCGCCCCGAACCTGGATAAAGTGCGAGTCACGGAACGAGGCACCAAACTAATTGACTCATAGGCCGACGGAAAATTTTCCGATTCATAATTCAATGATTTCTCAATCACTTTTTTGGTAATTTGAAATGAAAAAAAGTTTATGGAACGGCGTGTTTTTCTACCAACAAACTCATTTGAAGTCGCTTCAATCCAAGCTAATTTTCTATTTATTTTTTCTATATTATTCAACCTGTAAGAAACGCAGGAAGTGAGATCATTTCCCAATTTATCTTCCGAGAAGCTAACAATTTTTCTACTTCTTTTGTTGACTGTTTTGCCATTCATGTAACAATTTTGGCGAGAGTTGAAAGATATATCTTGGAAGAGCGAAATATTTGTAAGGTTCGGCAAGAAAATATTCAAGCAATTTTTTATCAAAGAATTGTTTGCGCGATAGCACCCAACTGGAAGCAGTCGGATTAATTTTGCCCTGAAGAGAAGTTTCAGGTTTCTATGCATTCCCGAAATAGATATACTAAATCTGTGCTCTAGGAGACTGCAATATATTAGATATCTAGATTTATTGGATGCCGTGTTTGTGGACGCCGCTGCGGCACAGAACAATTTATCCGGTGTTGAAAGGGATGATTTTACCCGCCCGAAAAGTGGGGAATCATATATTAATATTAACGAATGTAGTCGCTTACTAGCCTCATAAGCTCTATCTGAGGAACGATGTGGAGTACTAATAAACCATCGAATAATTTTTTTTTTCCAGCAATGTAATCGCATATATTAGCTGTAACTATCTATCAATCAGGATAGGGAAATAAACGAAGTACGAGATTAATCAGCCAAATTGTTGTAATTAGGTTATTCCTTCTTTTGACCCCTCCCCTCGAATTTTTTTGCCAATCTAGTACCAGTAGCCTCACACTCCCCCGCTAATCATCTAGTTCTGAAATTCAGTAAATTTTAAAAACCTTCAATCGATACACGCGGGAAACGAGCAGGTTCGGCGGCTTTTTCTTCCATATCTCCTGAAGTTAAACTTTCACCAATCCTAGTTAGTGGGATATTTTGACGACCTCTCATTTTCAAGTAAATAAGCCGACGCGGGTAAAGGCCTTCCCTACTTTCCAATCCAATCGCTTCTACATCTTTTAATACAAGTCGGATGCAGATCCGGCGATTATTTCCGGGAAAGCCCCACCGAAATATGGAGAGAAACCCCTCCCGCTTGTCGAACAAGTTGTAGCCGCCCCCCACGTTCCGAAACGCGGTACACCACAAATACAGCCCGATGAAGAGGCCCGCAATCCCGTAAAAACACATTACAATACCTTGCGGAATAAAGACGATGTGTTCGGATGAAAGTCCGGGGGTCAGATCTTTGCCGACGCAGCTGGAAAATCCCACTGGTAGAAAACCTGTTGCACCACAGACAAGGAGACAGGCCCAACACGAATTTGCAATTGTACGAGAGCCTTTTACAAAATCCACTTGGATCCATTTGGAACGGTAATTCGTTACTATTTCCTCACAGATTGCATAATAGAATAGATGGATTAGCCATTTTGTCATCAATTTCACTTTCCCTATTTCTTTTTGCGGTGCATCACCCCCGCTTGTCTTTGATGTATCTATGCCTAACAATGAAATACCAAGATGGAGCCCAAGCATATGCTTGGGGTAATTGTCTATAAGTAACGAATTTTTTAACGAAAAATCAATCTATATCTCATTTTTATATGAAATGAGAATGAGACATAGATTGACTGGGACGACATTCCCGAGATTTTTGGGTCTTCAAACAAGGATAAGATAACCGACGAGAAAGAGAGAATTCATCCCTATTAAGTATTAGCTCAGACTAGACTTCGAATTCAACTGATATTGTGAAGTTGCCGGGTAATTTACCCCGCCTTTTACCCCGTCTACAAAAAGAGAAGATATTAGAGAATTTCATCCCGCTCAATATATAGAAATGAAATAGCCATTGCAACTGCTGGAAACACCAAACCGACTAGGGGTACAAAAATGGAGGGTAGATAAGACGCTGCCATGACGAAATTACCTCAACTACAATAAATAAAAGGAGAAATCTATTTATATAATCGTATATCTCTGTTTCGCTCTTTTCTCTAATATCTAATGATATTCTTTTTGTTCCGTGAAGAAAAGGGGTTTCCAGGCTTCCAGTGGAGTAATCTAATTCAAAATTTTTTTTGTTTATCCGGGAATAAACGGGGACGCCGACATCGGAAAATCCAACAAATTTTGTTGTTGTACAAAAAGAAAACGGAGATGTCGAATAGTTCCCTACATATCGGCAAATAGGGGGGAGGGGGTAAGACGCGGCCAACTCATAAGTGAAAGATAAAATTTGGAACAAACTCAATTCTTTTTATAAGGCGCTGATGAGTGGAGTTCAGATATTTCGCTCGAAACACCCTTCAAGATATTACGTGGAACGATCAAATCGAGTAGCCCATTATCAAATAAAGACTCAGCAGCTTGAAAGCCCTCAGGTATCTTTTGACGTAATGTTTATTCAATTACCCTTTTACCGGCGAATGCTGTATACGCTTTGGATTCGGCAATAATTATATCCCCCAACATGCCAAAACTGGCGGTGACACCCCCTGTGGTTGGATAGGTAAGAATCGATATATAGAGTAATTTTTTTCGAACTTGATGAATTTGCAAGACAGAAGAAATTTTAGCCATCTGCATCAAGCTCAACGTTCCTTCTTGCGTACGCGCTCCCCCAGAAGCACAAATTAAGACTAATGGCAAAGACTTGTCTGTGGCATACTCGACTAGACGAGTAATCTTTTCACCCGCGGCGGAGCCCATACTTCCCCCCATGAAGTGGAAGTCCATAACACCAAGCGCAATAAGTGTTCCATCTAGATATCCTATACCTGTTTGAGCAGCGTCGGTTAAACCCGTTTTTTCCTGAGAGACAGCTACGCGATTTTGGTGAGAATCCTCGTCGGAAAAGTCTAAAACATCTTCTGTGATCATGTCTTCATCCGTGGGAATCCATGTGTTATGATCAATCAAAAGTTCGATCCTTTCCATACTATTCATTGATAGGTGGTAACCACGTTCTTCACATACACTTTTATTCTGTTTCAAAAATTTAACATAAAGCATGTTTCCGCAGTTGTCGCGGCGAGCCCGTAATCCTCTATTCGTGTTAACACTTATCCGTTTCTCTCTTTCCTTTTCATTTGAGGTAGAACCTCTGGTAGCTTCTTCGGGAAAAGCTCCAATCAATCCGCCAAATTTGCGTCTATCTTCAAACCAATTTGTTACAGACATAAGAATCTCCTCATCTGTTGTTTCCCTTTAGCTCGTTAAAAGAAAATAAATTTTAAATAAATTTATCATGATATGGCAAACTTTTTATCTCTATCAACAAACTGGTCTCAAATCCAAACCTGCCGATATAACAAATAATTGATAATTGACTAATTATCTATCGAATCAATCGTATTGTAAGTGGTCGATTTCTATTATCCAACGAAACAGACGGGGCAATATGCTATGAAACTATACAATATAAAGATATTTAAAATAAAAATAAAGCGTCGGGTTCAAATTTAGACTACTCATTCACATCCTTGAATTTTTCAATGCGAGTTGGTAGGGATTCGAACCCTCGGATTCACATTTTGAAACTACGTGTTTCCCAGTTTCCATCATTGATTAACCAACCTTGCTACAGTATTGCTTATACTGTCTTGTCAGGAGTATCGGGGGGGAGTTAACTCCCCCCCGATACTCCTGAATATGTCTCACAACTGTCTCGGAACAGATGCTGGTAGCAAATAGCTGCGAAAGATACAATCTATTTACAATGTATCAATTGTATCAAATTCAAATTTGATTGCTTTCCATATCTCGCATGCGGCAGCCAACTCTGGACTCCACTTACTAGCTTCGCGAATGATTTCATTACCTTCGCGAGCGAGGTCGCGACCCTCATTGCGAGCCTGTACGCAAGCTTCTAATGCAACTCGGTTAGCGACCGCACCGGGCGCATTTCCCCAAGGATGTCCCAAGGTTCCTCCACCAAACTGTAATACGGAATCGTCCCCAAAAATTTCGGTTAGGGCGGGCATGTGCCAGACGTGGATACCTCCCGAAGCTACGGGTATTACACCCGGCATAGACACCCAATCTTGCGTGAAGTATACGCCACGACTACGATCTTTCTCGATGTAATCATCGCGAAGTAAATCGACGAAACCCAGGGTTACTTCTCGTTCCCCCTCTAGTTTGCCCACTACAGTTCCAGCGTGTACATGATCCCCACCGGACATGCGTAATGCTTTGGCCAATACACGGAAATGCATGCCGTGATTCCGTTGTCTATCAATCACAGCATGCATCGCACGGTGAATATGAAGAAGCAATCCATTGTCTCTACAATAATAAGCTAAACTGGTATTTGCGGTAAACCCTCCGGTCAGGTAGTCGTGCATGACAATTGGTGCACCCAATTCTCTAGCGAAAACAGCTCTTTTCAACATCTCTTCGCATGTACCTGCGGTAGCATTTAAGTAATGTCCCTTGATTTCGCCTGTTTCAGCCTGGGATTTGAAAAGAGCTTCGGCTACGAATAGAAAGCGATCTCTCCAACGCATGAATGGCTGAGAATTCACATTTTCATCATCTTTTGTGAAATCAAGTCCGCCGCGAAGGCATTCGTAGACGGCTCTACCATAATTTTTAGCAGACAGACCTAATTTTGGCTTGATTGTACATCCCAATAAGGGGCGTCCATATTTGTTCAATTTATCCCTTTCGACCTGAATACCGTGAGGCGGTCCAATGAAAGTTTTAGAATAAGCAGGAGGAATTCGAAGGTCTTCCAAGCGTAAGGCGCGTAGAGCTTTAAATCCGAAAACATTACCTACAATGGAGGTGAACAAATTGGTGACGGAACCTTCTTCGAACAGATCCAAAGGATAAGCTACATATGCGATATACTGGTTTTCTTCCCCAGCGACGGGTTCGATATCGTAGCATCGGCCCTTGTAACGATCAAGACTAGTCAACCCATCTGTCCATACGGTGGTCCACGTACCCGTAGAGGATTCTGCAGCTACCGCAGCTCCGGCTTCCTCAGCCGGTACTCCGGGTTGTGGGGTCATTCTGGAGGCTGCTGATATATCGGTATCTTTGGTCTTGTACTCGGGGGTGTAATAGGTCAGCCGATAATCTTTGACACCAGCTTTGAATCCAACACCTGCTTTAGTCTCCGTTTGTGGTGACATGGGTTTGCTCCTCCCTATGACTAAATTGGTAAATCTTGCAAAGATGAGATCTGCTCGGCATAGGTAGAGTATTTCGACGTGAAACGCAAAGTGGATATAGTTCAACCTGCGCACGATACTTATACCTGCTAAAATTCCGTTTCAAGCGTGGGACATTATCATTTTATCCCGCGTCTCGTACGGGGTGCAACTAATCAATCTGTTTTTATCGCAAAAACTGCTTAGGAAGCAGCAGTCTGCCTCATTCCAATCCAATACATTGACTCGGGAATATCTTCGTGGTTAGACTAGTCAGTAGAAGACGAACTCAACAAAAGCCAATCACTCGCGTTTAATAGTCAATTTTACATGATAAAGAATCGAACGCACATCTGAATAATGAATATTCAATGGATGGGGTGCAGATCTCCCCCAGTCTTTTGATCGTATACGAAACAAAATAGGGAGTCTGAGTTATCTTCGGTGTGGTTTACCTTCCCCATTTCATTTATCTATAGCTACATCTGCAAATTAAATTTAAATAAAATAGAGTGGATGGGAAGGGAACGAGTAATTTCCCCCCCCCCCTCACCATCGGCCACTCAACGACAAGATGCAAAATATTTCCACCGATTCAGTAACCAAATAAATCTAATACACTAAAATACTATAGTTATGAAAACCAGTTCTCCCTCTTTCGAAATTTCTGAATTGGTGGGAAAAAACGTGGGCTACATTACCCAGATCATTGGACCAGCGTTGGATGTGGCTTCCTCCCCAGGGAAGATGCCCAATATCTACAACTCACTAGTAGTCAAGGGACAAAATCCAGCAGGTCAGCAGATTGATGTTACTTGTGAAGTCCAACAATTATTAGGTAACAATGAGGTAAGAGCCGTAGCTATGAGTGCCACAGACGGTTTGACGAGAGGTATGGGTGCTGTCGATACGGGAGCCCCCCTTAGCGTTCCCGTTGGTGAAACTACTCTTGGCCGAATATTCAACGTCCCCGGTGAACCCGTAGATAATTTGGGTCCCGTGCGAAGTAGTGCCACATTTCCGATTCACAGGCCCGCCCCAGCATTTACCCAATTGGACACCAAATTATCGATTTTTGAGACGGGTATAAAAGTTGTAGATCTCCTGGCTCCGTACCGGAGAGGCGGAAAAATTGGTTCACTTGGTGGGGCTGGAGTTGGAAAGACGGTTCTTATTACGGAATCAATCAATAATATTGCGAAGGCTCATGGAGGTGTATCCGTATCTGGCGGAGTAGGAGAACGTACACGTGAAGGTAATGACCTTTACATGGAAATGAGAGAATCAAAAGTTATTAATGAACAAAATATTTCGGAATCAAAAGTAGCTTTAGTTTATGGTCAGATGAATGAACCTCCGGGAGCTCGTATGAGAGTTGGATCAACCGCTCCAACAATGGCAGAATATTTTCGAGATGTTAACAAACAAGACGTACTCTTATTTATCGACAATATTTTTCGCTTTGTACAGGCAGGATCGGAGGTCTCGGCGTTACTGGGTAGGATGCCTTCCGCTGTGGGTTATCAACCGACCCTTGGTACAGAAATGGGGTCGTTACAAGAGAGAATTACCTCCACCAAGGAGGGATCGACAACTTCCATTCAAGCTGTTTACGTACCTGCGGATGATTTAACTGACCCGGCTCCCGCCACGACATCTGCACACTTAGACGCCACTACTGTACTTTCCAGGGGATTGGCGGCGAAGGGTATTTACCCAGCCGTAGACCCGCTGGATTCCACCTCGACTATGTTGCAGCCTTGGATTGTGGGTGAGGAACACTACGACACGGCACAGGGGGTTAAGCAGACTTTGCAACGTTACAAGGAACTTCAGGATATTATAGCTATTCTCGGACTAGACGAGTTATCCGAAGAAGATCGCCTAACGGTAGCTAGGGCTCGAAAAATAGAACGTTTCTTATCACAACCTTTTTTTGTGGCAGAAGTTTTCACCGGATCTCCGGGTAAATACGTCAGTTTATCGGAAACCATTAAGGGATTTCAAATGATTCTTTCTGGGGAGTTGGATAATCTCCCTGAACAAGCTTTTTATTTGGTTGGCAATATCGACGAAGCTACCGCAAAAGCTGCGGCTTTACAAGTGGAGGGTCAATAAAAGAGATGGCTTTGAACCTCCGCGTGATGGCGCCTAATCGAATAGTTTGGAATTCCGAGGTTTGGGAAATTGTTTCATCCACCAATAGTGGTCAGATTGGTATATTACCCAATCATGCTCCACTTCTAACAGCTCTGGATATGGGGGTTTCGAAGATACGTCATGATGGGCAGTGGTCTGCAATGGCACCGATGGGTGGCTTTGCCATGGTAGATAATAATCAGGTGACAATATTAGCGAACGAAGCGGAAAGAGCTACCGAAATTGATCCCGACGAAGCTCGGGAAACGTTTCAGATGGCTCAGGCTGACTCAACCAAAGCAGAAGGCAAGAAAAGTGTAATAGAAGCCAATTTGGCCTTTAAAAGAGCGAAGGCTAGGCTAGAAGCTTCAAATGTTGCTTAACACTCTTTTTCTTCGTCCGAAAGCACTAAGTGATTTGATAGTCTGGTAATAATCCTACTTATGGTACACGAAAAGAAAGACCTTTGATGCGTCTCACATGCAGTAAAACTTATTAGATACCATCAATTTAGTTATCATGGTATCTAGTAAGTGTTACCTACTATTGGATTCGAACCAATGACTCTCGCCGTATGAAAGCGATACTCTAACCGCTGAGTCAAGTAGGCTGCCAGTAATTTAGTCTATCCTAAGATACTTCTTATCCAAGTGTATGACTGATACATCACAGATATGTATGCATCTTTATTGTACCCTAAGAAGTGGTTATATACAACCACTGCATGTTTCACCATTTGATAAATATTTGATTCCATATATATGTATCTGTCTAGATGTAGATAATTCCTTCATCTTTCAAACCGGTTTGTTAACTTGACATAAATCAATTGATACTGATGAACTTCTTTCATATATGATCAAATCTATCAGGGGCTATAGCTCAGCGATAGGGCGCCTCGTTTACACGTGCGCCGACGTCTCATTTTGAGAAGATTTGTCGAAAACCAACGACTCGTGCAAAACCCCGCATGATAATTTTTTGTCCATCTTACAGTAAAGGATACGAAGGAACAGTAGCATGACATATAGGTTGACCAGAAAAAATCAACCCCTGGAAGTTGACATGGTATATAATTGGTTCATCCAATGCCACAACTGGTGGGGACAATGCGAGGACCCTTGGGCAGATCTCTCCTTCGTTTTGCGAATTTTCGGATATAGAGGGTGTTGCATACTCCTTCTAATCGACAGAGAATATTTGACATTGCGGGGTGGACCCGTATCCCCCAAAGGCGAACCTGTGTCGATGCAATGTTAATAACCTTCTCGAGGTACTTCGGAATCGCCTGATTTGGCTAATCCTTTCCTCGTGAATTTTTAGAGGAAAAAGAATCCTCGTAAAGAATAACTTGGGCATGTGGAACCCCCCCCCCCCCGTTTTTCTGAGTAAAAACGAGGTTGGTGCATCACCAATTGTTTGTTTTTCCCAATTTAATTGGGAAACAGCTGGTTAGAGAGCCCTATGTCGTAAAGAGGGCATGTTGGATTCGCCAAGCAGTTCGGGGAGATCTCTTTCTTCTCGACATTCCAATCTGCATGAACGGGAGTGTCCACGGTTCGAATCCGTATAGTCCTAACTTGAAATTAAATAAGAAAAGTTTGTAAAAAATTTGTTGAAATTTGAGAATCACCCGATTTTTCCGCTAGAAATGCGACATTGCCACTTCCAAATATGGAAGGCTAACCCCCCTCTTTCTACTCTTTCTTATTACTGAAAATGAGGTAACTGCCAGTGTAGCCAAACTAAGAGTTTGACTCACTTCCCCGAATAGGTTATACGTGTTAAACCTTTTACAATATAGCGAGGCAATGGCTGCTTGCCAATCCGCTTACCCTAGGTCGACACTATTTTGTCCAATTCCAAATATATCAACTAAAAAAAAAATTGAGACAAAAGAAATATGAAGATGTTTTTGCTCCACCAATATGACCCCTTTTGGGTTTTTCTGCTGGTATCTATATCTATCCCCTATTTAGCTTCTTCGCTTTCTGGATTTGTTGCTTTCGCTCGGAAAGGGCCGGAGAAGTTAACAAGTTACGAGTCGGGAATTGAACCCAGAGGAAATACTTGGATTCGATTTCAAATACGTTATTACATGTTTGCTTTGGTTTTCGCGGCCTTCGACGTCGAAACCGTATTTTTCTATCCCTGGGCTATATCTTTCAGGGAATTGGGACTATTTGCTTTCATCGAAGTGATCATATTCATTTTTATACTAGTAGTTGGTTTGGTTCACGCATGGCGAAAAGGAGCATCGGAATGGTGTCAACTTCCGGATATTCGAGTGAAAGTGACGGGGGGAAAGTCAAACCCCGCGTTGTAGATATCCCCGTTAATTCGGTGGAGCCTCCGCTACCCGAATGGGGTGTGTCAAATTCGATTTTTCCAGCTAATATAAATGATTTTTCTAATTGGTCCAGACTTTCCAGCTTGTGGCCGCTTTTATATGGCACCAGCTGCTGCTTTATTGAATTTGCCTCCCTAATTGGTTCACGATTTGATTTCGACCGGTACGGCCTATTACCCAGATCCAGCCCCAGGCAAGCAGACCTAGTTGTCACCGCTGGCACCGTAACCACGAAGATGGCCCCGTCCCTAGTAAGACTCTACGAACAAATGCCTGATCCGAAGTATGTAATTGCTATGGGAGCTTGTACCATTACGGGGGGCATGTTTAGCACAGATTCTTACAGTACCGTTCGCGGGGTAGACAAATTAATTCCCGTCGATATTTATTTGCCGGGTTGCCCACCCAAACCTGAAGCTATTATTGACGCCGTGACAAAACTCCGTAAGAAAATTGCTAGAGGAACTTCCACAGATCGGGCTTCTTCTTGTCCCACCCGAACGAGATACCTCAGTCTGAATCATCGATTTTGCTTCGTACCTAGCATCCATATAAGTAAATACAACCAAGAATTAAGTAATTTTGATACAAAATTGCTACTAAACAGTTTTTCAGAAAATTTTCAGAAACTTAAAAATAAGTCTGAAAAATAAATATTGAAAGTAGAGAAATAATTAAATTTTCTTCCACAAATGAATAAGATGAGAAAGAGGTGTCAACTAATATGAACACTATCAATGAAGATAAGTTCAATATCGAGATGCGGGGTCGATTATCCGCTTGGTCAACTAGACATAAGTTTTCCCATCGACCTTTGGGTTATGATTATAGGGGTGTCGAGACTTTGCAAATCAAGTCGGAGGAGTGGTTGTCTGTAGCTGTCGCCCTATATGCTTACGGTTTTAATTACTTGCGTTCCCAGTGTGCTTACGATTCGACACCGGGAGGATTTCCAGTCAGTGTATATCACCTGACGCAGATACGAGATCAGCCAGATCAACCCGAGGAAGTGCGTATAAAAATTTTTGTTCCGAGGGAAAACCCTATAATACCTTCAGTTTACTGGGTTTGGAAAAGCTCCGATTTTCAAGAACGTGAATCTTATGATATGTTGGGAATAATCCATCAGGGTCATCCGCACCTTAGGCGTATACTGATGCCTGATAGTTGGGTAGGGTGGCCCCTCCGTAAAGATTATGTCGTACCCAACTTCTATGAATTACAGGATGCCTATTAATTTGCATGAAAATGCAGAATAAATTTGCCCCACCTGACTATTTATCTCCCAACCCGTCCCGCCTCTCAAAGCTGTTTACGGCTAGGAAGCGGAGCTCCCAGACGCAGGTGGCCGACCAGTTATAGTTATTCAGCCCAGTTTTCAAGATACTTTTTGGCTAGCTTCTTTGCGGTTGGTTAATTTTACGCGAAGCTGTAACTAGTTTGGTCTATCCCTACAGACCATTTATATTTATATGCCAAGAACCAGAATTGAACTGGTGACACGGGGATTTTCAGTCCCCTGCTCTACCAACTGAGCTATCTCGGCCAACTTATTTATGGATATAAGTTAACTAGAAATCAATTAAGTATATTTCTTAACTTTAGTCTTTTTTTACCTAGTTAAACCGCCGATCTCACCTCTATCCATATGTTTGATACAATATTGCTTGTAGGAAATAAAGTATAGAAAGGGGGGTCTAGATCGAGCCATTCATGCATATTAGAAGTATGAATGGCTCACTTGCAAACTGTTTTCGAAGACCAGACAAACAAAATTAAGGTGTCTCACATATCTTGCTTCCAACTAAATTATGCGGATTCACACATTCTAAAACAGGTTAACCGATGTGACATAGCCTCCTTGGGGATAGAGGGAGTCGAACCCTCACGGTTCTGTGAAACCAACGGATTTTCGTTCTACTGCGACTTGCGCCGCTACTTATTCTTTATCTCCATTAATATTAAGTCCGCGGAACAGGACTCTACCTCCATTCACGAGAATATTGCTTCTTGTTACCGACTTGCCTACTTAAGCGTCTTCGTCGAAATGAAGTGAAATCCTGCACCAGATGAGGTGAAAATATGTAGATTGGCAGTAGTAGAGAGAGTCTATCTAGTGCTTCACCACGTAGTAGAAAAAATTTAAGCAGTAGGATAAATTATATGATTTTGTGACTGAATGCTGGCCTCAAACCGAAGGGTATGGGTCCAGGTTCAAACGAGGAAAAGCAAAATTTTCTCTCTTTACTAAATCTCAATCTTATACGTCATACCTCATGCAGTTAACCAGTCAAAGCAGTTCCATATTCAGTTCCTTCGGAAACTATTAATTCACAAATTTGACTATCATATTGCTCGTTGGAATGGCCCCCATCGAGTCTCTGTACCTATCTCGCCTCATCGACCAGAATTTATTTGGGTGATACAAGATTTGGCTCAGGATTGCCTGATAAATGGTCCCAGGTTTCCCTGAATCTGGGGGCTGTCACTTGATATGTTTCCATACTCAGGCTCAATCTACTTGAGTCCGCTGCGTCTACCATTCCGCCATATCCCCACCCTTTAGGCCCCGACGAACTGACAAAAATAAGTAGGTAATCGCATAAACGTAGCTGCGTAAAAATTTTTGGCGTGCTTACACCCAATAATCTGCCTAGTCTAGATTGACGACATTTTATCCACACATCTTTTTGTGTCTAGCTTTTCAATAAGCAAGAGAAAGAAGCAACTTTTTGCTACTATACCTACCCCTACTACTAGTAAAATTAGGAAGTGTAAATATAATTATCAAGTGTAATAAAGTATCAAGTGTAATAAAGCGTGTAATTCGACTTGTCAGTCGCAAGTTAATTGCTTCTAAAAAGCTGATTTTACGCCATGAAAGTATATTTATACTACTATTAAGTATATATGAATGCACTATTTGAAGCAATACATTCGTCGATCAGTTTGATTTTTTTGCTAAAATTTTTATGTAAATGGATATGCTATAACGTCTTCATCATGGCACCATGAATTGCTGCCAATCTTCGCCTACCCCGCCTCTATCTCTTCTTCAATTGTTGATAACAAGTTGAATACTTGTTAGTTCCTATTCATATGTTATGATTGTCACAGATATCAATCTCGACTGATTTCTAGTTTACTTGCCGACATGGCGGACGATAAGCAGTAGTAAGTAGTATCCCCGTGCTGATCCCATAAGTTTTTTCTCCAACTATAATATGTTTACAGAGAAGGAGTTTTCATGTCTCGATACCGAGGACCTCGTTTGAAATTGATACGTCGTCTAAAGAATTTACCGGGGTTTACGGGTAAGAGTGAGACACCCAACGTGAAAGAATTTCGAGTTGCTACTGATCAATCAGCTTCGAGGAAAATTTCTCAATTTTGCGTGCGTCTGGAGGCCAAACAAAGATTACGTTTCAATTACGGATTGACGGAACGCCAACTACTCAAATACGTACGTATCGCCAGAAAAGCTAGGGGTTCAACGGGACAAGTACCACTGCAACTACTTGAGATGCGTCTAGATAATGTTATTTTTCACTTAGGTATGGCTTCCACAATTCCCGCCGCTAGACAGTTAGTTAGTCACAGACATATTTTAGTTAACAATCGCATTGTAGATATACCAAGTTATCGCCGTAAGCCGAGAGATATTATCACTACTCGAAATCGACCAACTTCCCGTAATGCACCTAAGGGTAAGTTTCCCGGAGGAGACAACGTGCCGGATCACTTGGCCGTTTCCCTATCTGAAGGCGACAGGCTAACAGGATTGGTGAATCGTATTGCCAATCGAGAATCCGTGAATTTGAATATAAATGAATTGTTAGTTGTTGAGTATTACTCTCGCAAAGCTTAGTGATCATTTACTAAATCATCAGTTTTATAAGATAAATTAGAGGTCTATACAATGGAAACCTAAGCGATGGACTTGGGATACTGATATTTAATAAGCAGGTTACTTAGGAAATGGTGAAAGTTTATCGGTCTAGCTTGTTTCTTTTTCGAAGCAGAAGTTAGAGCATAGTTTTTTAACTTATATAAAAATATTCCATTTCTGATCAAATTAATTTGGTACATGATGAAGTATCTGAATTAGCCGCCTACGTCATTTCAGCTAAATTTCTAATCAACAGAGGGATTACTAATTTTTGATGCTTCTATTGAGATAGCCCCTCGGCTTCTTCGGAGTAGTTGCACGACTTGATTTGAAACCGCGACTCCAGCCGCCCGCCTCTTTAAAATCGGAAATTTAACTAGATTTTAACGTAAGAAGAGAAGGAGAAAGACAACCTCGGGTAGGTAAAAATATAAAAAGGAAAGGGAGGGATTTGAACCCTCGGTAGCTGGAAATCTACTTAGCATTTCCGGTGCTACGCCTTAAACCGCTCGGCCACCCTTCCTAGGGTTCATCAATTAGACTATTTGACATATTTTAGGGATTTAAGCAGCAAAGTGACAAGTGATTCGTCGGTAAGAGTTGAAAAAACGCTTCATTGACATACAAATTGAACAAGATAGAAACATTATAGAAACATTCAATGCGACTTGTCACTTCGTCTTTTCCATAGTATCGTCTAACGTGTTGCCTAAGTATACTTTTTCTATGCAATTTCAGTTGATGTACTAGTAACAGGTGCGGTGCAAAAAAGAAAACAAGGAGTCAAAATTGACTATGCCTAGATCTCAGAGAAATGATAATTTTATTGACAAAACTTTCACAATTCTAGCGGATATTTCGTTGCAAATCCTACCTACAACTAAGAGAGAAAGGGAAGCTTCTACATATTACAGGGATGGTGCGATTCGATGAGGCAAGCAATTTTATTCAATAAAAATTGAGAAGGAGAAGTTATAGCTTCGACGAGCCCACATTTTGGAGAGGTGTGTTTTGACTGCCGAACGAACCCTTCGGTCGCGTATCCACGATTGATGCAGCCTCGGAAGCTACGGCTCCTACTTCCCCTGGGCTTTGATATCAAGTAAGCAAGAGGTTAAATCCATAATTTGATGTGTAATACATGATTATTTCATGAGTAAGCACGAGGAGGGAGCGGACACTACACGTAGAAATCGGCAATACAAAATCTTCGAAATTGTCTGGTTTCGAGAGATATCGCCTATTTCTGATAACTCCGAAGTTGCGGCAACGACCAGTAGCGATTGGGGTGGCAAACGTCCATCCCGTTTGCAGCTCGGATACCCCTAGAATCATCGGAGATTGCTGAAGTGGATGACCCCTCGAAAAACGAAACGTTGGGAACGAATAAATAGCCAAGGAATTTATTGTTACTGTTGCTACCGCAACAAAATGACGCAACCGCCTTACGAAAATCCTTTGCGAGAAGGATGGTTAGGCACCAGTCTCGTGAAGCACTAACCCCCGTTTAAGTTCAAATTAATAGTGGAAATAATTAGGTAATTTCAAGTGATACTTTTTCTTGCAAACCTAGCGGGAGGAGCCGCATGAGTTGGGAATCTCACGTACGGTTCCGAAGCGGGGCTTTTTCATATAAGCAACCGTAACGGATGTCGGCCCAATCTGAAGGAGAATATGCAGAAGCTTCAGGAAGCTATTACAAAGCCATGCGTCTAGAGGTTGACTCTTACGACCGAAGTTACATACTTTATAATATAGGCCTTATTCATACAAGTAACGGAAAACATGCAGTAGCTTTGGAATACTATTTTCAAGCACCGGAGCGAAATTCTTCCCCGCCACAAGCTTTTAACAATATGGCTGTGATCTGTCACTACGTGCGACTACCTGTGCTTCAGGATTCTGCGGCTTATACATACCCAACCAACGGAGAAGGTTTCCCCCAAGCATACTTCCAAACGGGAGCTGCCTAGAGCTGCGGGATTTGACCTCTTTCAAAAAAATCCGGGTTTGAAATAGGAAGATAGCCTAACTGTCTCATGGATAACTGATTAAATCGAAGAATAAAGCATCGCAAAGATTCGTCATTGAACATCTGGGTCGATACAATGAAATTGGTCCATCGAAAAAGTTATACAATCTGTCTCTGTAGTAGAGACGATTGAGAAGATAAATAAGTAACGGACCACGGTGTAGTATAAAATCCCAAAAGAACAATTTTTATAATAAAAAAGAAATCCACTTTGAGGTGAGGTAGTTAGTGCCGAGGGAGGTTTTTACTCCCCCCTCCTGTTTTTTTAATTGGGAGTACGGAGAAAATTTTATCCAAGACGGGTGAAATCAGAAACCTGACTATTCTTAGTTCTTCCGAAGTTCGGGCGCAATCTCTATTTTTTGGTTGGGGAACAAGAAGCCGGCGACGGAGTTATCCGAGCCGTATGAGGCGGGAAACCCCCAAGTTCGGTTCTAAAGGAGGGGGTTGAAAAATAACCACCCATTCTGATCGAGGAGAACAGGCCATTAACCAAGGAAATTTAGAAATTTCGGAAGCTTGGTTTGACCAAGCTGCCGAGTATTGGAAACAGGCGGTGGCACCTTCCCCCGGTAATTACACTGAGGCACAGAATCGGTTAAAAATTACGGGACGCTCTTCTTCGTTTAATTAATTAGTGAAGAGAGGGGGGGGGGGTGACGCAGCGCGAAACAGAAAGTTTAACAAATAGAGTTGATAAATGGAAATTTCCGCTTGGCATAAATCTTGCCGCCCCCCCCCCCTATTGAATGGGGGATCAACCTTATCAAGTCCATTAGGCACTACTTGATCGTGTAATAATGCCATCAAAAGCCTACCCTGCATAACTTCTTTATAGTAGCTGCTCGAGTTTCAAACTCAACGGAAAAGAGAGTAGATTACTACATGCTGGTAGTAGATTACTACATGCTGATAGAAACTATAGTTCTTGGAAGTTTCGTATCTTTCGTTGGTAGGTTGTTGCTATCCCTTGTCCAAAAAGAGGAGAGTCCCGATGACTATTCGTTCGCCAGAACCAGAAGTCAAGATTATGGTGGAGAAGGATCCTGTAAAAACCTCTTTTGAGAGATGGGCCCAACCCGGACATTTTTCAAGAAATTTGGCAAAGGGTCCCAGTACCACCACATGGATTTGGAACCTACATGCTGATGCCCACGATTTTGACAGCCATACCAACGATTTGGAGGATATATCCCGCAAAATATTTGGTGCTCATTTCGGTCAGCTAGCCATTATTCTCATTTGGTTGAGCGGCATGTACTTTCACGGGGCCCGTTTCTCCAATTATGAGGCGTGGCTTAATGATCCTACTCGTGTGAAACCTAGTGCCCAGGTTGTTTGGCCAATAGTGGGTCAAGAGATACTCAACGGAGATGTAGGTGGAGGATTTCAGGGTGTACAGATAACATCTGGATTTTTTCAACTTTGGCGAGCTTCTGGAATAACTAATGAATTACAGCTATATTGCACAGCTGTGGGTGCTTTAATTTTTGCCGGATTAATGTTTCTTGCCGGTTGGTTTCACTACCACAAAGCTGCCCCAAAACTAGCTTGGTTTCAAAATGTTGAATCAATGCTAAATCACCACTTGGCTGGTCTATTGGGGTTGGGATCTCTAGGGTGGGCGGGACATCAGATACACGTTTCACTGCCAATTAACCAACTATTAGATGCAGGAGTTGACCCCAAAGAAATACCCCTTCCTCACGAATTCATTCTTAGTCGTGATCTTATAGCCCAGGCATATCCGAGTTTTGCAAAGGGGCTGATCCCATTATTTACCCTTGACTGGTCAAAATACTCAGATTTTCTGACTTTCCGTGGAGGGTTGAACCCAGTAACGGGAGGTTTGTGGTTGACTGATACCGTGCATCACCACGTAGCCATTGCTGTTCTTTTTTTGGTAGCTGGTCACATGTACAGAACCAACTGGGGTATCGGGCATAGCACAAAAGAAATCTTGGAAGCTCATAAAGGCCCCTTCACGGGTGAAGGTCACAAAGGTCTCTACGAAATTCTGACGAGTTCGTGGCATGCTCAACTAGCAATCAATCTTGCCATGCTAGGTTCTTTGACAATTATTGTATCCCACCACATGTATGCGATGCCCCCGTATCCTTACTTGGCAACTGATTATGCCACACAACTTTCCTTGTTTACACATCATATGTGGATAGGAGGGTTCTTGGTAGTTGGTGCAGCTGCACACGCGGCTATTTTTATGGTAAGAGATTACGATCCAACTACTCAGTACAACAATCTGTTAGACCGCGTCATTCGGCACCGCGATGCGATAATTTCACATCTCAATTGGGTCTGCATTTTCTTAGGTTTCCATAGCTTCGGCTTGTACATCCATAATGATACAATGAGTGCCTTGGGACGTCCTCAAGATATGTTTTCGGATACCGCCATTCAATTACAACCGATATTTGCTCAGTGGGTGCAGAATATTCACGCCTTGGCTCCCGTATCAACCGCACCTAATGCAGCATCGGGTACTAGCTTAAGCTGGGGTGGTGGCGACTTAGTCGCCGTAGCTGGCAAAGTTGCTATGGCCCCAATTCCGTTAGGTACCGCAGATTTTTTGGTACACCACATCCACGCATTCACGATTCATGTTACTGTATTAATATTATTGAAAGGTGTCTTATTTGCACGTAGCTCCCGACTAATACCCGACAAAGCAAATCTTGGTTTTCGTTTTCCCTGTGACGGTCCCGGCAGAGGAGGCACCTGCCAAGTATCTGCTTGGGATCACGTTTTCCTAGGGTTATTCTGGATGTACAACTCAGTTTCAGTAGTTATATTTCACTTTAGCTGGAAGATGCAATCCGATGTTTGGGGCAGTATAAGCGAACAGGGGGTGGTAAACCACATTACTGGGGGAAACTTCGCACAAAGTTCAACAACGATTAATGGATGGTTGCGAGATTTCCTATGGGCACAGGCCTCCCAAGTCATTCAATCATATGGTTCTTCGTTATCCGCGTATGGTCTTCTATTCCTGGGGGCTCACTTTGTTTGGGCTTTCAGTCTGATGTTTCTATTTAGTGGGCGTGGATACTGGCAAGAACTTATCGAATCCATCGTTTGGGCTCATAATAAGTTAAAAGTGGCCCCCGTTACCCAACCTAGGGCTCTGAGTATTATACAGGGACGTGCCGTGGGGGTAACTCACTACCTTCTGGGTGGAATCGCCACGACGTGGGCGTTCTTCCTGGCAAGAATCATTGCAGTGGGATAATGGCTAGGAGGATTTGAGAAACATCATGGCATCAAGATTTCCACAGTTCAGCCGGGGTCTATCCCAAGACCCGACTACTCGTCGTATCTGGTTTGGTATAGCCACTGCCCACGACTTTGAGAGTCATGACGACACTACCGAGGAACGTCTCTACCAAAAAATATTTGCATCTCACTCTGGTCAATTAGCTATCATCTTTCTCTGGACCTCTGGAAATTTGTTCCACGTGGCTTGGCAGGGCAATTTCGAAGCATGGGTGCGGGACCCATTACATGTGCGACCAATTGCTCACGCTATTTGGGATCCTCATTTTGGTCAACCAGCTGTCGAAGCCTACACTCGAGGAGGGGCTACGGGTCCGGTCAATATTGCTTACTCCGGCGTGTATCAGTGGTGGTACACCATTGGTCTACGCAATAACCAAGATCTCTATGCCGGAGCTATCTTTCTACTAGCTATTTCTGCTTCGTTCTTACTAGCTGGCTGGTTACATCTGCAGCCTAGATGGAAACCAAGCATTTCTTGGTTTAAAAATGCAGAATCTCGGCTCAATCACCACCTTTCGGGACTTTTCGGGGTGAGTTCTTTGGCTTGGTCAGGACATCTAATCCATGTAGCTATTCCCGAAGCGAGGGGCGGACATGTCAGATGGGCTAATTTATTGACTGCCACCCCACATCCTCAAGGATTGGGACCGTTCTTTTCGGGTCAGTGGAGTGTTTATGCTCAAAATCCCGACTCGAGTAGCCATCTGTTTGATAGCACCCAAGGGGCGGGAACAGCTATTCCAACCTTTCTGGGCGGATTTCACCCACAGACTCAAAGTTTGTGGCTAACTGATATTGCTCATCACCACCTAGCCATTGCCGTTGTGTTTATAATTGCCGGCCACACGTACAGGACTAACTCCGGTATTGGACACAGCATGAAAGAGATTCTGGAAGCCCACATCCCTCCGGGAGGTAAATTGGGCCGCGGGCACAAAGGACTTTACGATGCGGTCAATAATTCTCTCCATTTTCAACTGGGGCTCGCCTTAGCTGCTTCAGGGGTCATCACCTCGTTGGTTGCGCAACACATGTATTCCCTACCCGCCTATGCTTTTATAGCGCAGGATTATACGACTCAAGCCGCGATATACACTCACCATCAATATATTGCCGGGTTTATCATGGCAGGAGCCTTTGCACACGGAGCTATATTCTTTATTAGGGATTATGATCCAGAACAAAATGAAAATAACGTCTTAGCAAGAATGTTAGAACATAAAGAAGCAATAATAGCTCACTTAAGTTGGGCTAGTTTATTCCTAGGGTTCCACACGCTAGGGCTCTATGTCCATAACGACGTGATGTTAGCCTTCGGGACTCCAGAAAAACAGATTCTCATTGAACCTGTATTTGCTCAATGGATTCAATCTGCTCATGGCAAAACTTTATATGATTTCGGTGTGCTCCTATCGTCGGCAGGTAGTCCAGCAAGTAATGCTGGTCAGGGCTTGTGGTTACCCGGTTGGTTAGATGCCGTTAATAGCAGCAGCAATTCGCTATTCTTAACGATTGGACCTGGGGATTTCCTGGTTCACCATGCCATCGCTTTGGGCTTACATACGACTACATCGATTTTAGTGAAAGGCGCATTAGACGCCCGCGGTTCCAAGTTGATGCCAGATAAAAAAGAATTTGGCTATAGCTTCCCTTGCGACGGCCCCGGCCGAGGCGGCACTTGCGACATCTCAGCTTGGGATGCCTTTTATTTAGCCGTCTTCTGGATGCTAAACACCATCGGATGGGTCACCTTCTACTGGCACTGGAAACACATCACCTTGTGGCAGGGGAATGCTGCTCAATTTAACGAATCTTCTACGTATTTAATGGGGTGGTTAAGAGATTACTCATGGTTGAACTCATCGCAACTTATTAATGGTTATAACCCTTTCGGTATGAACAGTTTATCCGTATGGGCATGGATGTTCCTGTTTGGACATCTCGTGTGGGCTATTGGATTTATGTTTCCAATTTCTTGGCGCGGTTACTGGCAAGAACTCATTGAAACTCTAGCTTGGGCCCACGAACGAACACCCCTAGCAAACGTAATACGCTGGAGAGATAAGCCGGTTGCCCTATCCATCGTTCAAGCAAGACTGGTGGGACTAGCACACTTCCCCGTGGGTTACATATTTACCTATGCAGCTTCTCCAATAGCATCTACATCGGGCAAATTTGGCTAATTTTTCTTCTGCTGAATACCAAATTGTCTACTTCTGCGTCAATTTCACCCTCCCATTATTTTTCACACCCGAGCTGATTTCGAGACTAGCTATCCCTTTCCAAATAGTTAGAAGTAGATGTTTACTCCTCCCTTTCTAATTATTGATTAATCAATTTTTGGTTACGAGTTCAATCTGTTTTGGAGTAATAATCCAAGTCTGCTTACCGATTCATAAATTATGGCAAAGAAAAGTCTCATTGAGAAGGAAAAAAAAAAAAAAATTGGTGGTGAGATATGGCGCCACTCGCCAATCTTTGAAAAGGCAAATTAAAAGTAGTTTGTCAATTCAAGATAAGCTAACTATTTCCAAGAGATTGCAATCTTTACCGCGTAATAGTGCGCCTGTTCGTCTCCGTAACCGGTGTTCCCTAACCGGACGACCCAGATCAAATTACCGAGACTTTGGCTTCTCCAGACACGTACTTCGCGAAATGGCACACACTTGTGTTCTTCCTGGAGTATCGAAGTCGAGTTGGTAGAGAAAGTTTTTCCACATTTGTTTAATAAATGATATTTAGTTTTACGAGTTAGATAATTCTTTCCACATATATTCAATGTAATTATTTGAGAGACGTATAATAATTACATTGAAGGCATCAACTAAGCGGGGTAGAGCAGCTTGGTAGCTCGCAAGGCTCATAACCTTGAGGTCGCAGGTTCAAATCCTGTCCCCGCAAAGTAAATCATTAACTGTTTATCTATCTTGGTAAAGTAGTATGATGTCTGGTTTTCGCCGTGAGCTCAAACTAATTGATCTTTCATTTTCAGCGATGGATCGGATGTGTATTGTTATTTTCAGAGCCAAGATTGGGAAACTTCAAGTCTTTCTATCAATTATTAATTAATTAATTTGGGATTACTTGACATCACGCGACGGGATAAAAATTACCTAATTATTACCTTTTCTTATTTTTACTTCATTTTCTGAGCTTCTTTATTCAATGATACATGAACCTATTTATCTGTCTATGACAACCTAGAGTTATAGGTTTACACCTAGATGTAAATGTGTATATAAATGTGTAATTCAGGAACATATCTACTTCTTTCTCTAGATCAGAACCAGTCTTCTCTGTTTCAAAAAGTTACAATATTGCATATTGCAAGAGAAGAAGCAAAGACAGAAACGGTGCAAAAACTAAAACTAGTAGTGTGCCCAATAAAAACGCAAAATTATTTTATTTCTGGTATGAAGCCCCTTTAACTCAGCGGTAGAGTGACGCCATGGTAAGGCGTAAGCCGTCGGTTCAAATCCGACAAGGGGCTAACCGAAAAGTCATAAAAAATCCAAAGATCGAGCTACCTCAGCTTTGCAAAGACGCCCGGGTCCGCATAGTCATAGTCTCAACACGGGGAAGATTTGTATTTACCACTATTTTTAATGAGATAAAATTACAATTTTGTAAAAACATAATTTGGTGCGAAGTTGAAACTAATCGCCTCAACTTAAATTTTTTACTAAAATTGTTTTATTTTCTGTTGTGACTTCCGTATTAAATTTTTTTGTTACATAGGATGAAATGCCGCCCTTTATAATACGATAAAAAATCTAAGTGGATATAATGTCTAATGCTGGAACCTTTTTTGTTACTCTTACCTTGGAAGTTGAATATTAATTCCCAATATCGATGTATATATATATTTTAATTTACCGGCATATCCTCTGCTCGGAGTTAAACTGCGACATGCGGCTATCCATTTTCACTATGTGAGGCCGAAGAAAAAGGCTTCCAATTTTTAGCGGAGATTGGTAAAATAGGTACCAAAATAATTTCAAAAGGGGTATGAATACTACCCACATATATACATATATTAGAGATATATGTAGGTAAGTTCTTCACACCGCTCTAGTATTTCTTCTGCTAAAGATTCGTGGAGACGACTTCGCCTTCCATGAAACGACTTCGCCTCCCGTTAGGATTCCCGAAGTACCTCCAATGCAGCTGAGCAGTTCACGAAATCTCGGAAGAAAAGAAAGGTCTACCCGCTGCTCGAAGAACTACGTCACAAACGGGATTAAGCCGGGATCAAGTAAATAGCAAGGAAGAGATGTCCAAGATTGAAAATTATGTGAAAAATAATGAATGATAAAAAAATCGATGGAGCAAAGCAAGCGGATGGACAAAAAGAGCAGAAGAAAGAAAAGAAAGGATGAAACTAGACTAGAAGCAAGAAGCAAGGCAAATAAATGATAGAGGTAGCGGGAAATTTCAACCCCGTTACTGAGGTTGGAAGCATCTACCAGTCTCATTTTTTCTACATATAATAATTGCTGGTAATATGCTGCCTTGATAAATGATTTGTCAGATGGACCGATGTTGCAGCGACTCAGTCTTATCTCGCCGCGAAGGTACGGAACTATACCGGGTCGCGGATTAAGAGAAAAAAAAAATAGGGGAACCCAGAAATGGTTCGAGGATCTGAGTGAGGAAATGACTATGACAATTGCCATTGGAAAATCTTCCAAAGAGCCGAAAGATTTATTTGATAGTATGGACGACTGGCTCAGGAGAGATCGTTTCGTCTTCGTGGGTTGGTCTGGGTTGCTACTGTTTCCTACCGCTTATTTTGCTTTGGGCGGGTGGTTCACGGGTACAACCTTCGTCACTTCATGGTACACCCACGGATTAGCTAGTTCTTACTTGGAAGGATGCAATTTTTTGACTGCCGCTGTCTCTACTCCTGCTAACAGTTTGGCTCACTCCTTGCTTCTTTTGTGGGGTCCCGAAGCGCAGGGAGATTTCACCCGTTGGTGCCAATTGGGGGGTTTATGGACCTTCGTCGCTCTACATGGCTCTTTCGCTCTGATAGGTTTTATGTTGCGCCAATTCGAACTTGCGAGGTCCGTGCAATTACGTCCCTACAACGCAATAGCTTTCTCCGCTCCAATTGCAGTTTTTGTCTCCGTATTTTTGGTTTACCCCTTGGGGCAATCCGGCTGGTTCTTCGCACCCAGTTTCGGAGTAGCCGCCATCTTCCGATTCATCTTATTTTTTCAAGGTTTTCATAATTGGACTCTGAATCCATTTCATATGATGGGAGTTGCGGGAGTCCTCGGCGCAGCCCTCTTATGCGCCATCCACGGTGCTACAGTTGAAAATACTCTATTTGAAGACGGTGATGGAGCAAACACATTCCGTGCGTTCAATCCAACTCAGTCTGAGGAGACTTATTCAATGGTAACTGCGAATCGTTTCTGGTCCCAAATATTCGGCGTTGCTTTCTCCAACAAACGTTGGTTACACTTCTTTATGTTATTCGTGCCAGTGACTGGTTTATGGATGAGTGCTACTGGAGTAGTTGGTCTCGCCTTGAATTTACGTGCGTACGACTTTGTCTCCCAAGAAATTCGCGCAGCAGAAGATCCCGAGTTTGAAACTTTTTATACAAAGAATATCTTACTAAACGAGGGTATCCGTGCCTGGATGGCAGCTCAGGATCAACCCCATGAAAACCTTGTATTTCCCGAGGAGGTTTTACCCCGTGGAAACGCTCTTTAATGGAACCCTCTCGCTGGGTGGCCGCGACCAGGAAACCACAGGTTTCGCTTGGTGGGCTGGCAACGCCCGACTAATTAACCTGTCTGGTAAATTGCTTGGTGCTCATGTAGCTCACGCTGGCCTAATTGTATTTTGGGCCGGAGCTATGAATTTGTTTGAAGTGGCTCACTTCGTATCAGAAAAGCCAATGTATGAGCAGGGATTAATTTTACTTCCCCATCTGGCCACTTTGGGTTGGGGGGTGGGTCCTGGGGGGGAGGTATCTGACACCTTTCCTTACTTTGTTTCCGGAGTGCTCCATTTGATTTCCTCCGCAGTTTTGGGATTCGGGGGTATATACCACGCTCTGATCGGACCTGAAACTTTGGAGGAATCCTTTCCCTTTTTCGGTTATACTTGGAAAGATAAAAACAAGATGACCACAATTCTCGGTATTCATCTAATACTACTAAGTCTCGGAGCTTTTCTCCTAGTTTTCAAAGCACTCTATTTTGGGGGGTTGTACGATACATGGGCACCCGGGGGCGGGGATGTGAGAGAGGTCACAAATATCACCCTAAGCCCTAGTATTATCTTTGGCTACCTACTGAAATCTCCTTTTGGGGGAGAAGGGTGGATCGCTAGCGTGGATAATCTGGAAGATATAATCGGAGGACATGTATGGCTAGGATCCATTTGTCTCTTCGGTGGAATTTGGCACATATTGACGAAACCGTCTGCCTGGGCTCGTCGAGCTCTCGTATGGTCCGGGGAAGCTTACTTATCTTACAGTTTGGGAGCCCTTTCCATTTTTGGCTTCACTGCCTGCTGTTTCGTCTGGTTCAATAACACAGCATATCCCAGTGAATTTTATGGTCCCACCGGTCCGGAAGCTTCTCAGGCCCAAGCTTTTACTTTTCTTGTGAGGGACCAACGTCTCGGTGCCAACGTAGGTTCTGCCCAGGGACCTACTGGGTTAGGCAAATACCTGATGCGTTCCCCCACGGGAGAAATTATTTTCGGAGGTGAAACCATGCGTTTCTGGGATCTTCGTGCTCCTTGGTTGGAGCCCTTAAGAGGTCCCAACGGTTTAGACCTTGGTAAGTTGAAGAGGGATATCCAACCGTGGCAGGAGCGACGATCCGCGGAGTATATGACTCACGCCCCCCTGGGTTCCCTAAACTCTGTAGGTGGAGTAGCTACTGAGATCAACGCCGTGAACTACGTATCTCCTCGGAGTTGGTTAGCAACCTCCCACTTCGTTCTGGGATTCTTCTTCTTCGTGGGTCATTTATGGCATGCGGGTAGGGCTCGCGCAGCCGCAGCCGGGTTTGAAAAAGGAATTGACCGCGATACCGAACCCGTTCTTTCTATGACACCCCTAAATTAAAATTTGAAAACATATGTTGAGATGATTATGAAAAAGCGGGAATTCCCGCTTCCCTATTTTTGCTAGCAAACCGACAATAAGTCTACACTTTCGGATCAGTGCCAGACTCATTACATCGGGTAATAAGATTCTACCCATCTATTCAAATAGATGGGTAGAATCTTATTACCCGATGATGGATAAAGCCGAGGTATATCCAATGTAAGAATGTTACAAAAAGAGAGTCATGAGGTCGTAAGACTAGACTAGTAGTAACTGTTGCCCTTTCTGGGCAATATTTCCCAATCAAAATAGTAGGAGAGAGAGGGATTCGAACCCTCGATGGTATTTTGTCGCCATGCCAGTTTTCAAGACTGGAGCCTTAAACCGCTCGACCATCTCTCCCGGCTAAGCTTATTTTTCACCCGATATTTGGGGGTATCAATCACGTCTTCTCGACACTTTGAAAAATGAATAGGAAGGTGTCCGACATCTACCTATCTACAAATTTTGATAGATATTTTTTCACCAAATTATTTCTATATTGCGAAAGATGCGGAGTAGATATAATTCCGATCGTAGAGTCGTTACAGATAATCATCCCGAATGGCAGAATTCAATAATTATTACTCAACAAGAAACTTGTGAAATTTGAGGCGGAGAGGGGGAGGTATCTTCGCCCCGCCAGCAAAGTAAGTCATGGGGATAAGAGGGTTCCGCCGGATGAGGATTGGATGGTACGAATAATCTATCTCTTATGTGGGAAGAAATCATAATTATGACAATCGCGTTCCAATTGGCTTTATTTGGTTTGATTGCCATCTCATTTCTACTAGTTGTAGGTGTTCCCGTCGCGTTTGCATCCCCCGGCGGGTGGTCCGGCAACAAAAGTATTGTCTTCTCGGGGGCTTCGTTATGGATTGGACCAGTTTTTTCGGTAGGTATACCCAACTCCTTCATTTCCTGAAAATTTGTTGTTTTAATTCCTCCTCTCGTAATTCACCGTTACGGGCGGAGACACCAATTCGAGTTAATTTTCATCCCTAAAATAAAGGGAGGGGCTACAGCCATGGCGAAGTTAATTTCAACTCATGAGCGAGTAAATAAATTGGGACCTCAATAAATTTATCTTTTTTTTTTTCACATATAAACTAGATACGTACGCAACTTCTCAAAGTAAGAAGAGCTCATTACAGCGTTAAAATAAAGTAACAGATTATGCGGATATGGTTGAATGGTAAAATATCTCCTTGCCAAGGAGATGGCGCGGGTTCGATTCCCGCTATCCGCCTGTATTGCAAAAAATAAGTAGGTTGTGTCATATATAGAAATAAGCATGAAAATTTTTAGGAAATTGTTTAATTCTTTTAATTAAAATAGAGGAAGAGAAGCAAGTAGTAAAAAAAAAATAAGGAAATAACTCTCATTTAAACATGAGATATTAAAAACCGATTGCAAGAGAAGGCCAATTCAATTTTTACCATTTCAACATTTCGAATTTTCTTTCTTATTTGTTTGAGTGAGTGGACTGAAATATTCAGATGAGGCAATTTCGTCGAAGTAGCCCTTTCGTTAGCAGATGTCTGTCGTAGTTGATATGCGGGTGGGGGCGGCCCAGTAGGGCCAGCCACTTGCTAATTTTCCCGATGGATAGTATACTTAATCACTAGTAGAAGCGCTAGAAGTGGACACCATACCTGTAGATGGGCTATTGAACATCAAACTGACTAAATTGGATCGGTGTTTCCCTATGCCTCCGGATCTGCGTTGTCTACTAGCAGCTACCGAAGCAGCTACCATGGGGCGATATAGTCAAGCGGTAAGACGTAGGACTGCAAATCCTTAATTCCCCAGTTCGAATCTGGGTGTCGCCTAGCAACAAGATCTTTCATGTATATGAAAACGAAGAGTTGGACCTATCTAGTTTATCTGGATTTATTATTTATTAATTTAGATAGTTTCACCGGGGATTGTTTGTTGCGCCCAAATCGGATACAGGTTGAGGTGCTCTATAGCCTGTTATAGCCTATCACATTTCTTGTGTCTCGACGCGTCACGCATAAACAATCCCGATGCAGTATATCATTAATTGGTAACCGAAAAGCCCGAAATTTCGAAGTCCTTGAAAAGGAAGACGTAAACCGGTACCATTGAAAAAGAAGCATTTCCTCAAACAGAGTCTCTAGAGTCTCTTTTGTTATTGGCGTATCCTATTGCGTCTGCTCTTCGCTGGAAACATGCTTCAAGCTTCTTCGAGCTTTGTATTGTATTATTATATATTATATTTGATATTTGGACTTACAAATAATTAATAATTAGTGGAAATCGATCGAGTAAATAGATAGGACTTACAAATAATTAATAATTAGTGGAAATCGATCGAGTAAATAGATAGGAATTACAACTATGGACTTAGTTACTATAGCTTGGGCTGCCCCGACGGCGACTTCTACATCTTCTCCTTCACCTGCAGTTCGGGGAAGAAGCGGGTTGTAACGGGTTAACGGGGTCTGGCCCCCAGTAGTCTAGTCTAATTCAGGGGATACGCGGCTTCGCAGCGAGGACGCCAATTTGTGCTTTCCCCACCCTAAATTTTGTTTTTGGGAGAAGAAGGGGCGGCCGCGGACAGGGGACGTCGGTTGATTTTGCTAATAACCCGACACATATTTGGCCTCTGATGTTGTTGTCCCCCCAATTTACGCCATTGGTGATAATTCAGACCCTCACTCAGGGGGGGGGGGGCAACCGACCGATTTTCGCATTGATATTGATGCTGATTCTTCCCACGAGGTGATGCTGATCCGGGTATTTATTGTATTTATTATTAGGTAGCCTAGTTGCGGGCCCTTCTCCGCAGCCGGCAGCCAGATCCACCGTGCTATAATTTGGCAGCCAGTAGAAAACCCCTACCCCCCAACTCTAGTAACGAAACGGCGAAGGTGTTCCCTGATAGGCTGCCCTTAGAGACGGCCTATCTCTCTTAGTACCTGTGGTGTCTCCAAAAATCTTCCCGATGTGCCTGTTTAGGCCTCTAACCGTGCCCTTACGGAGGTGCCTCCCTCGCACCTATTCCACGACCGAAGGTGCCGGACCGCCCGAGGCGCGCTTTGTGGTAGCCCCACCCTCCGAGGTTGGGCGCCGGCCGGGGCAACACCCCCCCCCCCCCCGACCGATAAGGGGTTTTGTCCAGCCACGCGGTGCCGTGTGCCGCGCCCTCCATGCTATTTAGCTTGGGCTACCTCGCGACTGCGACTTAATATAAAGACTGCACCTACATGGGGAAGTTACATAACTAGATGAAAATTGGCAGGTCGGTTACTTAAGGGGACTGACGGGCACAGCCTCCGGGGTCGGGTGAATCATCTCCACGCGGCGGCGTCCCTTTCTTTCCCCCTTCCCGGGGTCGCGACGCAGCCTCTCCTACTGGATTTACTTATCTATCTCGCCCTCCCTGTGGGGTAGTCATTGCTACTCATTAAGTTTAGAAATTTCTTGACATTAGGTCGGGGAGAAGATTACCCAACTATTTGAGTTAAATCGATAATTTTTACCTATTTATTTTCCATTCAATGTACCGTAGTTTGATGGATACATCGCAGGCATAAATACACAGATATTTATATGATATACATATCTATCTATATATAGATAGATATAGATATATCTTTTAGATATATCTATTTTATTTCGTTTTATTGAAGTAACAATTTGGATCAATTTAGTAATTTGATAGACTGATTTTTTTTTGCTACTATCGAGGAGAAACTACCCCGATTGTTGCTACCTTATCCCCTGGTTAATTCAAACTTTCATTGTTCCTTAATTATTCTTTAATTGTTTTGTCTGATGTTACGAATGTGCCCGGAATGAAAAACAGGGAATGAATACAAACCCGCCCCACGCTTGGGCATATACTTCCGTCTCGGATACCTCACTTCGTTTCGTTTCGTTTGGTTTGTTTAAGTTGAATCATCCCTTGCAAAGAAGTATACCAAGAGGTATATTCGAATGCTCCAGCCAGATACATAATAAATATTAGTCATTGGGGAAAACCGAGATTTGCGAGAAGTAGGAGTAATTCTATGAAAAATAAAAATTGATAGATCACTCTTTTGATCTATCAATTTTGGGCAATTCCATTCGGGAATAATGCGTAATACGCCAGAAGAAGAAGCAGTATAGAAACGCATAGATTCTGACTGAGAGGAAGAAACTAATCAAGAAAGGGCGCTAAGTTGGGGGTACGCTGCTACCAACAACTGGCTAGTGCGAAATTGTTGCACGGAACGAGAGTAACAGCTTAATCACTCGATTTTACGAATGAGGAGTAAACGGTGCCCCCTTCTTTTCTTCCTCTTAGTTGCTCTTGCTTACGAAAATTTATTAACCAATTGGTAGCCAACTTATTTATCGATTATTAGTTATTCTGTGCAGCTGTTTGAATGTAAAGAATAAGTAAAAAAGCTGTCGGGATCAGAATAGAAAGTGCGGTGGCTACAAATGCGACAATATTTACTTCCATATCGGTAGTTCAAATCATCAATTGAGAAATAGCTCGAGCGGTTTCACTGGAAAAAACTCTCGGACTTTATTGTGAACCATCTATTTTTTATTTAGTCGGGTCGACCGAATCTTCACCCTCGGTTAATCAAGTAAAAAAAATCGAAGTTGAATCTTCGATATCGATTACATAGTATATCACGAAATGAAATCTCGAGAATACCTATTCTTTTATATCGCGAAAGATCAGCCTCCTCTCGACGCCTCCGCTTCGGATTAATTGATTAATCGTCATAATTAAGTTACAGTATATAAATAATAAAAAAATAATTTGCTCGAGTGATTGCAATTAGTTCTACCCCAACTTAGATTGTTTCGTAAATTTATTCTTTCATTATCTCCTTGGTAATTTTCTTAGATTGACAGTTTACAGGTAATGAGATTACCTTCTTAAGAGGTAATCGGGCCCCCATCGTCTAGAGGCCTAGGACACCTCCCTTTCACGGAGGCGACGGGGATTCGAATTCCCCTGGGGGTATTAGTCTCCAACTTATGGGTCGATGCTCGAGTGGTTAATGGGGACGGACTGTAAATCCGCCGGCGACGCCTACGCTGGTTCGAATCCAGCTCGACCCAAGTCCAAGGATAGAAATTGAACTGTAAACTAGCACATCTCGTTGGAGTCCATCGGGATTGACGGGTCTCGAACCCGCAACTTCCGCCTTGACAGGGCGGTGCTCTAACCAATTGAACTACAATCCCAATAATTAGTTTGATTGGAGTCTATGCAGCAATTGCCTCAGAGTCAACGATGGGTCAGCAATCTCTTTTCAGTTATCTCAGTAAGTAGCTTCTTTTTGCAGATTTGAATTATTAAATGGTTAGCGATACCAAAATTGTTACCGATGGGAAGGATAACCCCCATATCTTTTTCAAGCTTTCTCTAGTAGTCAAAAATTCCGATGTGATATAATTACTAAAACTGCTTCACCGCCACGTATCTCTCGGTTTCTTCTTTCTTTATTGATCAGTATCCAATTTTTGGATACGTAGGTATTCCGACCAATTTTGATAAAGAAGGATTCATTTAATAGGGATTCATCTAGGTTCATTTCATTAGGTTTATCAAATTTGTATCGGGCAGATGTCTTCTGCCTACAGCTCATTGAAGCGATTGAATTTGTGGTATAAAAAGTTTTTGGTAAGGATAGAACATCACCTCTTCCACACCTTCTTGTTTATTTGTTCACATGACTTCTTAACTTCTAAAAATGGTAGAAAAAAAAAACACATAGGATAGAATAGATCGGTTGCCTATTTTTCTGAGGTTTGGGATGCAACATCTCACACATAAAAAAATGAAAATACAGAAACCTAATCAATATACTTTGATTAGAGGGTGAGTCTCGATTTATCACTTTATTAGGAGGGAATAGAAACATGCCCGTATTACCAGACTTTGCACAAATTCAATTTGAAGGATTTAATCGATTTATTCATGAAAGATTGCTTGAAGAACTTGAAAATTTTCCGAAAATTGAAGACACAGATAAGGAAGTCGAATTCTGATTTATTAGTGGACAGTACCAATTGACACAACCTTCAGTCGAAGGAAGAGATGCTGCGTATCAATGCATCACATACTCATCCGATCCATATGTACCAGTTTAATTGATTCGTAACAAAGATGGAGTAGTACAAGAAGAAGATGTGCGACTTGGATCTATTCCTTGGATGAATTCTAAGGGTACGTCTATTATCAATGGAATTGCCAGAGTTTCAGTCAATCAAATATTAAGAAGTCCCGGTATTTACTACAACCGAGAATCGGATCAAAAAGGAATTTCCACATATACTAGCACTGTAATTTCGGATTGGGGAGGGAGATTCAAACCAGAAATCGATAGGAAAGATAAAATTTGGGTTCGTATTAGCAAGAAAAAAAAAATATCCATCTTGATCTTATTAGTAGCTATGGGATTAGGTGAAAAAGATATCTTGCAAAATGTTCGCTACCCAAAAATTTTTTCAAATATGTTGAAAAAACAGGGGGGGGGCCTCAAATCGTCGGAGGATGCTACAGCAGAACTTTACAAACACTTATACTCTGCTACAGATGCGGATATCTCATTTTCGGAATCTATATTCAAGGAATTATAGAAGAGGTTTTCTCAGCATAGATGTGAGTTGGGGCGGATTGGTCGACGAAACCTAAATATCAAACTAACTCTTGACGTACCTGAAATGGAACATTTCTTACTACCTCAAGACGTATTAGCAGCCGCAGATCACTCAGTAGAAATAAGTTACGGAATGGGCAACCTCGATGACATAGATCACCTGAAAAATCGACGTGTTCGGTCTGTAGCGGATTCGCCTCAAGAACAGTTGAAATTGTCTCTAAACCGTCTGGAGAATTCAATTCGGCAAAATATATCTAGGGCTGCTAGGCGCAAACGCGCGATAACGCCCCGGGGATTAGTGACGTCTGCGCCAGTAATAGCAACTTCCAAAGAATTTTTCGTATCGCACCCTCTATCACAATTTTTAGACCAAATCAACCCATTATCGGAAATGGTTCATAAACGAAGATTAAGCTCTGTAGGGCCTGGAGGGTTGACGCGGCGAACTGCCAGTTTTCAAGCTAGAGATATTCATTTTAGCCATTATGGACGTATTTGCCCAATCGAAACATCGGAAGGCATGAATGCCGGTCTTATTTCGTCACTAGCTATTCAGGCAGAAGTTAACAACTCCGGATCTTTACAAAGCCCGTACCTTAAAATTTCGGAATCATCCGAAAAGGAGCGGTTAATTGCTTTATCCCCCGCTGAAGATGATTACTGCCGAATAGCAATTGAAAATTCATTAATATCTCAATGGAGAACTAGGGAGGAGGAACCCATACCGGTTCGATATCAGCAAGAATTTCTCAGCGTCCTTTGGGAACAAGTTGATTTCCGAAGCATTCATCCCTTACATTATTTTTCTGTGGGAGCTTCTCTTATTCCATTCATTGAGCATAATGACGCGAACTGCGCTTTAACGGGTTCTACCATGCAACGTCAGGCGGTTCCACTAATTAATCCCGAAAGATGCTTTGTAGGGACTGGGTCAGAAAGTTAAGTAGCTTCAGATTCGGGAAGTGTAGTTGTATCTGAACGAGAAGGATAAATCGGATATATTGATGGCAATAGAATTGAACTATTATCAATCGATGAAGTGCCAGGCAATGATGTAGTTTTACGTATTACAAATAATAAATTAAGGATATATGGACGTTCCAATAGCAATACCTGTATAAACCAAAAGTCTGCGGCTTTGGTGGGAGAATTACTGAAACGCGGAGAAGTGGTCGCAGATGGGGCAGCAATCGCTAGGGGAGAATCAGCTCCAGGTCGAAATATTTTAGTAGCCTACATGCCATGGGAAGGATACAACTTCGAAGATGCAGTGTTGATTAGCGAACGCCTAATATACGAAGACATCTCCACATCTTTTCATATTGAAAGACACGAAGTTGAAGTCCGCGTAACAAATCAGGGTGCTGAAAGGGTTACCAAACAAATTCCTCAATTGGATAGTCATATACTTCGACACCTAGACGATAACGGGCTCGTAGAATCGGGATCTTGGGTAGAGGCCGGAGATGCCTTGGTAGGTAAGTTGACGCCCCAAGAGGGGGCAGATTCGTCACGTGCTCCAGAAGGGAGATCGTCACAAGCCATTTCCGGTATACAACTAGTTAACGCAAGAGAAAGCTGTCTGAAAGTTCCGGTTGGTGGAAGAGGTCGAGTCACTGACGCCAGGTGGGTCTATCCTGAAGACGATACCTCAAACGATTCGGAAGTTATTCATATTTATATATTGTAAAAACGTAAGATACAAGTAGGTGATAAGATAGCTGGTAGACATGGAAATAAAGGTATTGCGTCGAAAATATTACCTAGAAAGGATATGCCTTATCTGCAAGATGGTACACCAGTCGATATGATATTAAGTCCTTTAGGAGTACCTTCATGAATGAATGTAGGACAGATTTTCGAATGCCTACTCGGGTTAGCCGGGGAGTTTCCAGAAACTCATTACCGTATAGTACCTTTCGATGAAAGATACGAGCGGGAAGCTTCCAGAAAACTAGTACTTTCAGAACCTCGTAGAGCGAGTGCGAGTACTCACAATCCGTGGTTATTTGAACCCGATCACCCTGGAAAAGGTCGATTGATCGACGGACGAACGGGAGATCCCTTCTCGCAACCTATTACAACAGGAAAGGCCTATATGATGAAATTAATTCATCAGGTCGACGATAAAATTCACGCGCGATCCAGCGGACCTTATGCGCTTGTTACGCAGCAGCCTCTCAAGGGGAGATCCAGACGAGGAGGGCAGCGGGTTGGAGAAATGGAAGTCTGGGCTTCGGAGGGTTTTGGCGTGTCCTACACATCGCAAGAAATGCTTACAATTAAATCAGATCATATTCAGGCTCGTTACAGTGTACTTAGTGCAATTATGACTGGAAAATCTGTTGATAAACCTAATACCGTTCCGGAGTCTTTCCGGTTGCTAGTTCGAGAGTTACGTCGCATGGGTTTAAATCTGGAGCACAATTTTATAATTGAAGAAGATTTGGAGAGGCGGAGCGAAAACATTTGATATCGAATTGAAACTTCTTTCATGAAAAATCAATCAAAACTTTTTCTATTACGATGCATCGAGCTAATTATCAGCAGCTTCAGATTGGATTGGCTTCCCCCGAACAAATTCGTGGTTGGGCTGAGAGGGAGTTACCCAATGGAGACGTCGTCGGGCAAGTCGATGAACCTTACACGTTGCATCACAAAACTCATAAACCAGAGAGAGATGGCTCATTTTGCGAAAGGATACTCGGACCTGTAAAAAGTGGCGTCTGCGCGTGTGGAAACTACCGATCTGTCGATAACGAGGAAGAGTCTTCCAATTTTTGCAAACATTGCGGAGTTGAATTTACCGACTCCCGGGTTCGAAGATATCGAATGGGATATATTAAACTTGCGTGTCCAGTAACCCATGTATGGTTCTTGAAGCGAATTCCTAGTTATATTGCAAATCCACTTGCCAAACCTCTTAAAGAACCAGAAAGCCTAGTATATTGCGATGTGTGACTCGATTGTATGTGTTGATCATTACAGGTTGGTTGTAAGCTGTCACCCCATATAATATAAAAGTGGGAGGCCCCTAACCGACATGTCTCTCGCATTGACCGAGGATTATTGTCTAACTCGGTGGAGAAACAACCGCGTATGAAAAGGGGACCCCCTCCATGGTTAATTCTTATCAAAAAATCCAGGGGCTTCGTAATAACTATTTCTACTTCAGCTGATGGAACAAAATTCAAGTGTATCTCAAGCCTTCGGTTTTCTTTTCCTAAGAAAAGAACTTTCTAAATTATTATGATATGGTTGTGAAAATCTAATCATCGCATCGATTTTTCTATTCGGTTGAATTAGTAGCCGTCGAAGTGGAGTGGAAACCCAAAGAGGGGTGTGATCACATTGGGGACAAGGAAAATACCTCCAGCCTACGACTAAACTAAAAGAGAAATATGGAAGGGAAAAGCTACTTATCCTTCGGCAGATAGCTCAATACGAGGGGGAGGAGGTCCGAGACTACTCGAGAAAAACAAGTTAAAACCCGAGCAATGAGCAACTACTTTGATGAGACGGTTTTACCACGTCTCAAACCGAAAACGTCAAATTGAAACAATTTGACGTTTAGTTATTTGAGCCGGATGAGGGGAAACACTCGTGTCCGCTTCTAAGGGGGGGGGGTCACCCCGCCCATCCCAATCTTTTTCTTGCTAGGCCCGTGGCCGAAAGGCCCAACCTATTAAGATTGCGAGGTTTGTTTAATTACGAAGACCGATCCTGGAGAAACATGCTTCCCGCTTTTTTCTCCACCCGAAATTATGAGACGCTTCAGGGGAACGAAATTGCCACCGGAGGGGATGCGGTCAAAAAAGGATTAACTAGTTTGGATCTGCAAAGTGTTATGGATCGTGCATATTTGGAGTGGCAAGCGCCAGCAAAACAAAAGCCTGTTGAGAATGAATGGGAAGATCGAACAATTCAAAGGAGGAAAGATCTTTTGGTCAGACGGATGAAACTAGCCAAGAATTTTCTACGGACGAACTTAAAACCAGAATGGATGGTTTTAGATCTTTTGCCAGTTCTTCCACCTGAATTGAGACCAATAGTTGAATCGTATGAAGGTGAATTAGTTACTTCCGACCTTAATGAGCTTTACAGAAAGGTAATTCATCGAAATAATACCCTCGTTGAATTCTTATCAGGCAGTGAATTCACGCCGGAGGGGTTAATTGTTTGTCAGAAAAGACTTATCCAAGAAGCTGTGGACGCTCTCATTGATAATGGCATACGTGGACAACCAATGAGGGATATTAATAATAGACCCTACAAGTCATTTTCAGAGGTTATTGAGGGTAAAGAAGGACGATTCCGCGAGAATTTGCTCGGAAAACGGGTCGACTACTCAGGTCGCTCCGTCATTGTCGTAGGCCCATCTCTTTCGCTGCATCAATGTGGATTACCCCGAGAAATGTCAATTGAACCTTTTCAAGTATTTGTAATTCGTAACTTGATTGGAGGACATCTCGCTTGTAATCTGAGAGCGGCTAAGAGTATGATACGAAAAGGAGATCCCGTCATATGGGAAGTTCTCAGGGAAGTTATGCGGGGTCACCCAATACTTCTGAATCGGGCACCTACTTTGCATAGGCTAGGTATACAGGCATTTCAGCCCATCTTAATAGAAGGACGTGCCATTCGTTTGCATCCATTGGTTCGTGGGGGGTTTAACGCAGATCTCGACGGAGATCAGATGGCCGTTCATGTGCCCCTATCTCTAGAAGCTCAAATTGAAGCTCGTCTTCTGATGTTTTCGCACATAAATTTGTTATCCCCCGCTACGGGTGATTCTGTATCTGCCCCGAGCCAAGACATGCTTCTCGGTCTTTATGTATTAACAATGGAGAATAAGCAAGGAATTTATGGAAGCAGACGACATTCCGTTTTCGTGGGAGGAGGTGACGTCTACCCCGCTAGAATACCCAGTTTCGGCAGTTACTATGACATACTCAGGGCTAAGGAATCAAATCAAATTGATTTATGTAGTTTTTTATGGCTTCGACGGAAAATTAATTTGGAAATGATTAGTTCGAAAATTCGTGAATTACCTATTGAATCGCAATATGAATCCTTAGGAACCTCTCTTCATCCCTATGATAATTATCAGATTAGAAAGTGTAGGAAGGGGTATATTTCAAGTATACATGTACTTACCACAGCTGGTCGTGTTTCGCCTAATCAACAATTAAAAGAAGCGATACAGGGTGTATCGAAGGCCTCTTCGTGTGCTACTTCGTCCGCACCGGATATGGTGACACAAGGCAAAATCCCCACCTCTAACTACAATTAAAAATTTATTAAATATGAATAAATATATTTATTTATATTTAATAAATTTTTAATTAGTCACTTAGATTCAAATTATTTATTACTAAATATCGCAAGATAGAAAGATTTATAAGTTGAGGTTTCTATCATGACGGATCAAACTGAATTACCGTTCTGCAACAAAACAATGGATAGACTTGCAATGAGGCGACTCATCAGCAAGTTAGTCGTTTGTTTTGGAATTGCATCTACAACAAATATTTCAGATCAAGTTAAGATTTTGGGTTTTCAACAAGCTACAGAAGCATCTGTCTCACTGGGCATCGACGACCTCCTAGCAGTACCATCTAGAGGATGGCTTGTACAAGACGCTGAGAAAAAGAGCCACGTGTCGGAACGGCATTATCACTACGGCAGCCTGCATGCCGTGGAGAAGTTACGCCAATCAATTGAAGCCTGGTATGCTACAAGCGAATGTTCAAAACGGGAAATGAATCCAAGTTTTAGAATGATCGATCCTTCAAATCCGGTCCACATGATGTCGTTTTCTGGGGCCCGGGGAAGTGTATCCCAAGTCCATCAGTTGCTTGGCATGAGAGGTTTGATGTCGGATCCCCGGGGACAAGTAATTGACCTACCCATCCGAAGAAACCTTCGCGAAGGCCTATCCCTGACGGAATATATTATTTCCTGCTACGGTGCCCGCAAAGGCGTTGTGGATACCGCCGTTCGAACTTCCGATGCCGGATACCTAACACGCAGACTCGTCGAAGTGGTTCAACACATTGCTGTACGCAAAAAAGATTGTGAAACTACCAAAAGTATTGCTTTGCTTAATATCATTGAAGAGAAAGGAAAATACATTGGAGCAATATCATATCAAAAATTGGTTGGACGTGTGCTGGCAGATAATGTCTACCGAGATGTCAGATGTATTGCCACCCGTAATCAAGATATCAGTGATGGACTGGCTAGTAACTCAGCAGTATCGACGCAGCCAATATATGTAAGATCTCCTTTGACATGTAAAAGCATTTTCCGGATTTGTCAGTTGTGTTATGGTTGGAGTCTCGCCCAGTACGATTTAGTAGAATTGGGGGAAGCTGTTGGTATCACCGCAGGTCAATCCATTGGAGAACCGGGAACTCAATTAACATCAAGAACTTTTCATACAGGTGGGGTATTTACGGGCGATATCGCAGAATACATACGAATTCCGTTTAATGGACTTATCAATTCCGATGGTAGGCTGGTTTACCCCACACGTACGCGACATGGGCATCCTGCCTGGATGTGTCGAAATGATCTATCTGTTGTTCTTACATGTTGTGGCGATACACATAATTTTGCCGTTCCAGCTCGAAGTCTACTTATGATTCGAAGCGGTCAGTATGTTGAGGCGCGGCAAATCATCGCGGAAGTACGAGCCAAAGAATTTCCTCTCAAAGAGCGTATCCAAAAAGCTATCTATCCAAATCTAAAGGGGGAAATTCACTGGAATAAATTTGTGTGGCATGTACGCGATTACATAGGCAATCCCATTCGTGTTGTACGCGAAGCGGGCCATATCCGGATTCTTTCAGGAACTTGTAGCGAATCCAACGAAAGCTATTTGTTTTATAAAGATCAAGATAGAATCGGCGTCAAACTCAACTCTATCGAAAGGAGGTGTGATTCTTCCGAAACAATTGATGAAAAGAAAATTGATGCCGCCAGCATGGAAGGTTTGCAAAGAAGTATCCAAATAGTTGGAGTCGATCCAATTCGAGAATTTGGAATCGGTCCAAAATATTTCTTAAGTTGGTCGAAACTTCCAATATCTCATTATATTTTATCTAATATCAAAGTGGAGCGGTCCGAAAAAACTGAATTCGTTTCTCTGTTGTTTGAAAGACAACAAGGAAATCTTAACAAACCATGTTTTGTAAATATTGAGGTTCAATTAAACAGCATATTGGGTGGGGGTGATATCCTCGCCATCTATGACAAATTTGGCTATCAAGTTGGTATTTCGGGGATTATAAGATATGGCACCGTAAAAGTTGAACCTATCGATAAGAAGATATTTGATTTTGACGGTGAGGCGGAAAAAATGACTTCCAGCTCGTGGTATAGAGTAGTCGGGGGAGGCAATTCCTTCCTAATTTCCGAGGAGTCTTGTACTACATATGAACCCCCACCATCTATTTTGGTAACAAACAATACTATTGCAGAAGAAGGCGAACGAATAACTGATACTATTACTAGTAAAATACGTGGACTAATCCGAATTGAAAAAACATTAACAAATAGTAGTATGGCGAGGGTATTACCCGAATATATTAACAATTCGGAAGGGACAACTAATATACCCAGGCAAAACATTAATCTGATAGAGCCAGGTACTTTGATTCCTAATGGAAACGAAGCCGGGGATTGGGTTTACCTCGAAGCGGTTACACTTTACAGGGGGGGAGAGATTTCCGTCCCGGTAAGACCAGTTGTCAAATACGAAGTCTCTAGCGATTCTTTGGCGCAAGGAGCTTTCCGCTTCGATAAGCCGAAAACGCAGAGACGCACGAAAGCTAGAACTTTTCAATGTATCTCCCGTAGAAATGGCGAAAGAATCAAAATGATTAGTCACATGACTAATCAATTAGTTAGAACTTTTTTAGTGTCTGACCGGCGAAGACACTTCGACGAGACCTCCTCTGCGAGAAGTAACTATTTATCTCTAACCACTGTGGGAATCAGCAATCTCCTCAGTACTTTCATTCAGGTTAATTTGGTGACGTTTTCCCCTGCAAGAAGGTTTGGAGTCAGTCATATTTCCCAAAAATTGGTGTCTGTCGACAAGCCCTCTTTTGCTCGAGTCAATCTATCCGACGACGGCAACGATTTAGCTCCCAAACATCGAAGCATTACTATTCATTCGACGTCAGAGCGTGGTGCGTCTTTCTTAACTTTGTCACCGTTTGATTTTCATCGCAACAACTTCTTTGCTGATTCAAGCAGTAGTAACTATGGAAGGAGGGTTGGTAATTATCTTTACCGCCCAGAATCGGGTATAGTCAACTCAGCCGGGAGTCTGAAAGATGTTTCATCCACCTTCAAATGTGAATCTTTTTCAGAAAAATATCCAAATATAAATATTGAAAATAAGCTGGTTAAATTTGAGAGATCAAAATTAACTTGTTGTCAATTAGATTTTGGAGAGGTAGGTCTATTGGGGACTTCGCATGCTACTTCCCACTTGCCGTATCCTACTAATTTGGCACCGAATAGCAAAGCTTCCTTTTTCGGAAGTTACTTTTTCAATTATTCGACAGATACGTATGCGACTGATACGTATGCGACAGATACGTCGGGACACCGACATAGGTATCTAATTGATGAGAACAGATTAACATTAAGATGTGCCATAAATCCTTCTTTATATAGATTCTTATTGGAAAAGCCAATTCATCCGCCACCAAAATTTCTTAGTTGTAGAATCTTTTCAATTAATCTAGGACTACTAATCAGTAGAAATCGATTCTTCCGTAGAGGTAGTTTATTTTTCCAGTCCGGTCAGGTCGTAGCCATTTATCAAGATTACTTATTAGTCAGAGCTGGTAAAACCCTGTTGGCGACCCGGGGAGCAGTTCCCTACAAAATGTCTGGAGACATCATCGGGGAGGGAGATACGTCAATAAAATTACCGTATGATAGGTTTAAATCCGGAGACATCACGCAGGGTCTTCCGAAGGTTGAGCAACTGCTAGAATCTCGTTCCGTTGCTTCTATTTCAGTAAGAATCGAATATCTTTCTAGAAGATGGAATCGAGGTATTACAAAATTGATGGGGAACCTATGGAGCCACTTTCTAAGTGCTGGGACAAGTATGGAATACTGCCAACTGATCTTAATTAACGAAATTAGAGAAGTTTACGAATCTCAAGGAGTAAAAATATCCGATAAGCATCTAGAAATTATTATTCGGCAGCTAACATCAAGGGTCGTAGCATTGGAAGATAGGATAACCAACGTATCCTTTCCCGGGGAGCTTGTGGAGCTATCACAGGCGGAACGGATGAATCGTGTATTGAAGAAACCAATTTTCTATGAACCCATTATACTGGGAATGACAAAAGCATCCCTTAATACTTCTAGCTTTTTATCAGAGGCGAGTCTTCAAGAAACTACGCGAGTATTGGCTAAAGCTGCTCTCCGTGGTCGAATTGACCGGTTAAAGGGATTGAAAGAAAACGTTATTCTTGGCGACTCCGTCCCTGTCGGAACAGGTAGTCCAGAAATCGTTTGCCAACTAGAAGTGAATAGGCAAAAAGGTTTTCACCTGGAAATAAGCAGGAGTAGCAAGAACCCAACCTGGGAAATAAAATATGACTTATGCGATTACCGTAAGCAGCAAAATGTCGGCCCCAATCTATTCATCCATACGGGATTGAGTCGATTCTCACCTCCTACTAATCTTGAAATGAGATGGGGAGTGACCCCCTCTTACCTCCCCGATACCAAATGACGTTTTTGCGCGTTTCAACTGACAAAATTGATCATTAGATTGTAATAATGTATCAAATTTAGTTAAAATGAAACGAATTTACAGCTTTTTACACCTGAGGGGAAAATGCAACGGAGAAATCGGAATATCAATTTGGAAGGAATGATGGCAGCAGGGATTCACTTCGGCCACCAAACCCAGAAATGGAATCCCAGGATGTCACCCTATATATTTACAGAGCGGAAAGGTGTTCATATTCTAGATCTAACTCAGACTGCTCGTTTTTTATCTGAAGCCTGTGATCTGGTATTTGATGCAGCAGCGGAGGGAAAGGAATTTTCAACGGTTGGTACGAAACATCAGGTAGCTGATTTGGTAGCATCAGCCGCAACAAGATCTCAATGTCACTATGTGAATGAAAAATGGTTAGGCGGTACGTCGACAAATTGGTACACCACAGAAATGCGTCTTCGTAGGTTTCAATATTTACAAAACGTAGAAGATAAGGGGGAGTTCGACCGACTTCCAAAGCAAGAGGCGGCGATTTTGAGAGGATAACTACTTAAACTGAAAAAGTGTCTAGGCGGCATTCAATATATGGCAGACTTACCCGATATTGTGACAATTACTGATCAGCACGAATAATCTGTTGCTCCTAGGGAATGTATTATTTCGGGCATTCCCACAATCTGTGTTGTCGATACAGATTGTGATCCGGATCTTGTGAATATCCCAATCCCCGGCAATGACGACGCGCGACCCTCAATCCGATGGATATTGGACAAACCAGCATTAGCCATTTGTGAAGGTCGTTTAAACTCAAAGTTATCTGAGGTAAATTAGCAAAAGACAAGGATAATAACTGTTTCGACAATTTGTAATGAAATAGTAAGAAAAGTTTGCATCGTACTTAGCTTAAGGATACCGTCCAATTTAAACAGAAACTAAATTGCCTCCGTTTCTTTAGAAAAAGAAAAGAAACTAATTTGTAGCGATTACCTTAAATATTTTAGATAAATTTCCCCATTGAGAGGGGGGTGTTACGAACATCGAGCAACTGCGAATTTACGAGATGGATGATCTGTATCAAGTATCGAGTGTAGAAGTAGGCTAACACTCCCATTGGCAAATAGGAGATTTCCAAGTTCACGCACAAGTTCTTCTAACTTCCCGGGTCGTCATCGCATCGTTGTTGGCTTCACCTCCTATAGGTACTAGGAATCTGCAAACCATACCGACTGGCAGCCAGAATTTTGTCGAGTATGTTCTTGAATTTATTAGAGACTTAACTAGGACCCAGATGGGGGAGGAGGAATACCGCCCCTGGATTCCTTTTATCGGAACGATGTTTCCATCTATTTTTGCTTCCAACTGGTCCGGCGCCTTGTTTCCTTGGCGAATCATTCAGTTACCTCATGGAGAGTTGGCTGCACCTACCAATGATATCAATACTACTGTTGCGTCAGCCTCGCTTACATCAGTAGCACATTCTTATGCGGGTTTACACAAGAGAGGTTTCAGTTATTTCGGCAAATATATCCAGCCAACTCCGGTACTACTACCTATTAATATTTTGGAAGATTTTACCAAACCCCTATCACTTAGTTTTCGGCTGTTTGGAAATATTTTGGCTGACGAGTTGGTAGTAGCTGTTCCCGTCTCCCTAGTACCTTTAGTTGTTCCTGTACCCATGATGCCTTTAGGGTTATTTACAAGTGCCATACAAGCTTTGATTTTTGCTACTTCAGCTGCGGCTTATATTGGGGAATCCATGGAGGGCCACCACTAATTTACCTGGAATAAGTCACTACAAGAGACTATGATAATTACAAAATAATTTATTTGAGAACCATTCATTTGGTCGCTGTAGTGGGAGAAGACGTTTCCGTGGTATTATGCTACAGTAGGTAGTACGGGACCCTTGTTGTCTTCTCCTCCACCCCGAGTAGTAATAAGAAAAAGTAGCGGGGGGGGGGGGGTCGGTAATTCCCCCATGGACCTCCAAATTTAAACCAAGCCGTTTAATATTTTAAATGAGGAAGTATAAATTCTCATTACCGAGCTCAAACTGAAGAAGTGAAAGATATATATATACAAACTATTGAGGAAGCAACTTATCTCGTTTCTTTGCTTCTCGTTTGAACTGGTTTATGTTTAAGTTACCCCTATTTCACATCATATCGGATGAATTGATTAAGTGTTACTTGCACCAAAACTAGAATGAACATGTTTCAGTAGATAATAATTAGTATTACCAAATACTCAAATTTCTCTGATACAACTTGATTAAATTAGGCAAGAAGTCGCACTGATCGACATAGGAAGTAAATGCGTCCTTCCCGTATTTCATTATTTTTTCAAATTCAACATTAACAATATGGCATGTTACGTAACACGACTAGTTTTGATTAGACTCATGTAGAATTGATTTCTCGGTTGACGTTTACTAGAAAGTCTTCATTGCAACGAGTCTATTTAGCATCCAACGAAACAAGATTGATTAATGTAAATAAATTAGGAGGAGACTAATACGAACCCATCGATTTCTGCTGCTTCTGTTATTGCTGCTGGGTCAGCTGTAGGCCTTGCCTCAATCGGCCCCGGTGTTGGCCAGGGCACTGCTGCAGGTCAGGCAGTCGAGGGTATGGCGAGACAGCCAGAAGCAGAAGGCAAGATACGAGGTACTTCATCATTGAGTTTGGCTTTCATGGAAGCTTCGACAATTTATGGATTAGTTGTAGCTCTAGCTCCGTTATTTGCAAATCCATTTGTTTAACTTATTTAAAATGGAAAATAGTTTGTTGCACCTACCCTTCCCTCATTAAATTATTTTCGAATCAGTGGTGAAACGCTAGTTTGGAGGGGGGGGGCCTAGTGGTAGTGGGAAGTCACCGCTACATCTACCCACTTGAGTTCCTGCAGCGTCTAGTTGTGACTCTCCCTGTTTCGACTAACTAAGAAGTTTTGTCAAATGGGGTAAACCAATAGAAATAAGTTGCCGAAATTGGCGACTCGGCAAATATTGTCCCTCTCGCGGTTTTCTTTTGATTCTTCGGATTTCGGAGCTTGTGACTTCTTTTTCAGGCTGGACCAGAGGTTGTTCAATTCTTGCAAAATCTTCCAGGAGGGAAAGGATTATGGGAAGTGTAAGTGAGATCCCTGCTTATTCAAGTGATTGGACTCTCGCCGCAAGTATTGGTTTAAATACGAATATTTCAGAGATAAATCTAATTAACTTAATTTTGGTGCTAGGTATATTGTTTTACTACGGAAGAGGGGTGTGTGCGAGTCGTATATCCGAGTGGGGTAGCTGTTTCTCCCAGTTGCACCCAAACCAGAGAAAGTGCAAAACCCCGACGAATTCCCTGTAAATAAATGTTATGCAAGAACCGGAGCATTCCGTGTAATCGGTGAAATTTTTGTTTCTGCTAACGGATCACCGGGACTGCCGTCAATATGGTTAAAGCCAAATTGCTTGAAGTCTTGGCAAAATTGGGGTTCTCTCTCCCCTGGCGCGTAAGCCAAATCGCGGTTGGGAGGTATTATTCGCCGTATTCGGTATATGATGCCCATATCAGGAATACTTCGATTTGTATCACTTCTCAAAATAGATACCTACCCTAAGTAGATATATAGATAGATGGAGAAATATCAGAGTTGACTCAGCTCAATCTTCTTCAATTTGCTGAATAGACAACCCATACAAGATGAATACCACTCGGAACAAGCGGCTCTCAAATAATTAGTAATTATCTGGGAGAGTCCTCAATCTTCTTTCCTTTTTAAATATTTATTATTTCATCTAAGCATAGTCGAGATGAATTTTGTTAGTCAATGGAAGAAAGAGGGGAGGCAAGCCCGCGTGCAAAAACAATGCCTGTTGGATTATATCAATTTATCGGGAGAAACGGGCAGGAAAGCCGAATGGATCGAAACATCCATGTTCGGTTTGGGAAGAGATCACTAGTCTCCGATTCTCGGAGATCTGTAATCCACTTTCATTGATCAATTTTTTAGAAAATCGTGAAAGAACAATTTTGAATACAATTCAGGATGCGGAAGAACGTCACGAAGAAGCTTCTAACAAACTTCAGAAGGCTCGTATTCGTCTGCAGCAAGCAAAAATTAAAGCGGATGAGATCCGAATTAATGGACTTACCCAAATGGACAGAGAACAGCGGGATCTGGTCGATGCAGCTGACGAAGATTTAAAAGGGTTGGAAGATAGTAAGAATTATGCAATTCGTTTCGAGAAACAACGCGCTATTGAGCAGGTTCGGCGGCAAGTTTCTCGACTAGCGTCTGAAAGGGCTCTGGAAAGCCTAACTAGTCGTCTGGATAATCAACTGCACCTACGAATGGTTGATTATCACATCGGCCTGTTCAGAGCCATAGACAACAAATCTGATTAGTCTCAATTTCGCTACTAGTTTCCATCTACTTAATCTCATTGTGAAAGGGTCCTATTTCTACCTCTCCTTCTTCCAATAATATTTCTTCTTGCAAAAATGGTGATAAATATTCGACCTGACGAAATTAGTAGCATTATTCGCAAGCAAATTGAGGGGTATGTCCCAGAAGTGAAAGTTGTTAACATCGGTACCGTACTTTAAGTCGGAGATGGGATCGCCCGTATTCATGGACTTACCGAAGTAATGGCTGGTGAATCGGTGGAATCTGAGGATGGTACAGCAGGGATTGCTCCGAATCTAGAATCTGATAATGTTGGGGCCGTACTGACGGGTGATGGTTCGACCATACAAGAGGGAAGCTCTGTAAGAGCAACGGGAAAAATTGCCCAAATACCAGTTAGTGACTCATTTTTAGGTCGTGTCGTAAATGCCTTGGCCCAACCTATTGATGGGAGGGGCCAAATCCCAGCTTCCGAGTTTAGGTCGATCGAATCCCCCGCGCCGGGGATTATTTCGAGACGCTCCGTCTACGAACCTTTACAAACAGGTCTTATTGCTATTGATTCCATGATTCCTATTGGTCGTGGCCAACGGGAGTTGATTATTGGTGACAGACAGACTGGTAAAACAGCAGTAGCTACAGATACAATTTCGAATCAAAGAGGTCAAAGTGTTATATGTGTTTACGTAGCCATTGGTCAGAAAGCTTCTTCTGTGGCTCAGGTAGTGGACACCTCTCAAGATCGCGGCGCCATGGAATATACGATCGTAGTGTCGGAAACCGCGAACTCTCCAGCCACTCTGCAATATCTCGCTCCTTATACGGGAGCAGCTTTGGCTGAATATTTCATGTATCGCAAGCAGCATACCCTGATTATTCATGACGATCTTTCTAAACAAGCTCAAGCTTATCGACAAATGTCTTTACTATTAAGAAGACCACCTGGGCGAGAAGCATATCCAGGAGATGTTTTTTACCTACATTCCCGTCTTTTAGAAAGGGCGGCCAAGTTAAGTATCCAATTAGGGGAAGGTAGCATGACAGCTTTACCCATCGTTGAGACACAAGCAGGAGATGTCTCAGCTTATATCCCTACCAATGTTATTTCTATCACGGATGGATAAATATTTTTATCAGCAGATCTACTTAATGCTGGGATTCGACCAGCAATAAATGTGGGTATTTCTGTATCTAGAGTGGGCTCCGCAGCCCAAATAAAAGCTATGAAACAAGTGGCTGGCAAGTTGAAATCGGAATTGGCACAATTTGCAGAATTGGAGGCTTTCGCACAATTTGCTTCTGATCTTGATAAGACTACCCAGAATCAGTTAGCCAGGGGCCAGCGATTGCGTGAGTTGCTTAAGCAATCTCAATCAGCCCCATTATCGGTGGAGGAACAGGTGGCTACCATTTACACCGGAGTCAACGGATATTTGGACGTACCAGAAGTCGAACAAGTCAAACGATTCTTAGTTCAGTTGCGTGAGTATGTAATAACTAGCAAACCTAAATTTGGTGAAATTACTCGTTCTGCAAAAGTATTTACAGAACAAGCGGAGACACTTCTGAAGGAAGCGATTAAGGAGTCAACAGAAATTTTTACATTGCAAGATAAATAAGTGATAAAGTTGCAAGCTCCACTTGGGAGAGGGGGTGAGCCAACCCCTGTACTTTATTCGACCGCTTCCAATTCATCTACGTCGACAGAATTGCCTCAGGCACATAATTACGCCCAATAGGATTTGAACCTATACTTAAGGTTTAGAAGACCTCTGTCCTATCCATTAGACGATGGGCGTTTCTTTCTCTCTATTTTTTTTGAATATGCCTCCAGATTAGTTACCAAATCGTGAACAAACAGGAACTTCAGTTTGTTCACGACCCGATTTATGGGTGAAGTCGACTGGAACTTTGGGATTCGCAGCTTCAATAGCGGGTAGCGGGTAGCGGGAATCGAACCCGCATCAGTAGCTTGGAAGGCTAAAGGTTATAGTCGACGGCAACAAATGATTGTTACGTCGCTAATCCAGAACCGAACGTGGAAGTTTCCACCCATTCGGCTCCTTTATGAAAATCAAGGAGGCTAACTAGTACAAAACTGAGATAAAATTCGTCCGCATAGATTTATCGAAATGGAACATTTGAAGGGTGGGTGAACCGTCTCCCCCGTTTCAGGAGGAGGAGGTTCATATCAAAACTACATTTACGAGTGTCAAGTCTTCCCCCATATTGAAATATATGGGTACTTCTTCCTCCTTTTCTCTCTTGTTCGAGGAGGGGGGGGGGGCCGTCCCAATTTGAGTTATTTGTATTCATAAAATCTATGTCAGTCTTGCTTATGTTTTGTCCATGTAGCATGAATATACTGCTTAGATGATCCTTTAAATAAAAAGAAGGGGGATTAGTTTAGCCAATTCTTTTTTCTTACCTCGTTCTTTATTTTTACTTCCAAAAATCCTTAGGGAAGTATTTCTCACCGAGTCGGAAGCAATTGTTACTGTTTAAACAAATAAGTGCTTGACTTGACAATCTTGATAAACCAAGATTAATCCACCTGTAACTTTTGAGCTTGGATTTTTCTCCAAGGTTCAGTGACGATGAAGCAAATATTTTAGATGTCTACCCATAGATTCCTAATTTTCCCCTTTTTTCGGAATCGTGCCAAGTATTTAGGCATACCAAACTAATCCTGCTTCGTCACCAATAAGTACGACTTTGTACAAGAGTAACAGGAATTGCAAATTTTTCCACACTAATAACTAGTAAAGAAAAGAAGATCTACCTTTGTAAAAATAAGCTTCTTGATTTAGTCAAGATTCAATTTGAAAGACCCCTTAACTAGTAAAATCAATTTGAAACGAGTCACACTTTTACCACTAAACTATACCCGCTACGGTACATTTGTATTATACCAACCGATTGTACATCGGCGAGACGTTCCAACCGTATTTACCTCTGATTGTGGGGAGCCCCCCCCCCCCCTGCCCACTCCTCGTATATATATATATATACATATGTATATATACGTAATTACCGTTTACATGGTTGCATTGTCCGTATCAAAGATTACCCCTTCGGGCTGCCAGTAGTGCAATTACTAATGGTCCCGATGCAACTATCAATGCCAAGATAGCAAGTTGTGCAATTATTTCTAGATTCACTACCCCTCCTTCTATCGTTTCTCATAAATCTACCTTGATACTGAGAATTTTTTTTTTCTTTTAATTAAACAGATCTATTTATTTAACTCTTTTCTTTCACTTATTTTTCACTTACACCCAAAATGGGTAGGGGGAGGGCAGAAAAAACTCATGGAATCAGTTTGATAAAGTGAAATTTCTTCGCTACTTATTAATTTGATGCTCCCACGGAAAACTTTCTAGTTGCGGGATTGGCCATTGTTTCATATTGTCTTTCACTTCAGGCTGCGGAAGCAGATTCGTCAATTTTAGCCGGGATGAAGAAATATCGAACCCCTATTGGGTGGGATTTTTGACGTGTACCCAATAAATTTAGTTACAATTTCTTTTTTATGTAATAAAAAAATTAATTGGAATCAAAATTAGTTCCGAATTTGACTCTGGCAAGTAATACGCAAGCGAGGTCACCTCCTTCTCATGCAAACCACATTGTAGATGTAGGTTGCGGGTATAGACTTACAACCTAACTCTGTGCTAAAATAGATAAAAAAATATGTAAATATATACTTAGTTAGTCGCTCGGAGAGATGGCCGAGTGGTCTAAAGCGTCGGATTGCTAATCCGTTGTACAACTCATATGTACCGAGGGTTCGAATCCCTCTCTCTCCTACTATTTCTAGTAAATTAAATAGTTTGAAAAACTGATACTAACAACAAAACTGAGGCGTTTACACCGAGGCGTCTACTTCTGCCTAATCCCTACGTCCGGGGTTTCGTCCAGGATCATTCGACAAAAATCCGAAAACGAATAGAGAAACGAAGAAGATCACTACTGCATATACAAATAGTTTAAGGGTAAGCATGATAAAATCTCCATCTTTTCTAAGACTAGGTATAAAATAAGGCAAAACAACTTCGTTTGGAATACCCAATTTACATCTACTACTTCTACTTGCATGAATACACGGGTGTGATTTTCTCCCCCAATTGGAAGAAAGGACTCGGCTTTCACCAGTCGTTATTTTAAACGACGAATTCTATTTATTTCATCCAGTATTTTGTTTTTTTCTTATTTTTCTGGCAAGACTGATACCTCCGCCTGCAGATGCCAGAAGCGGGTGAGAAAGTTCCACCTCACCAAAATTAATTTTTTTGCTTGAATTGTAGCGACCCTCGCCTCTTTTCTATTTTTCCAACCTCAACTATTTGATAATTCTATCGCCTGTTGAAAAACGAGGCATTCCGTGATTAAGCAACTTCACGGTACTTAGTTATCGAAAGCTAACAGCGGCTTGCCAAACAAAGGCTAGTAGGAGAAGAAATACTGGTATTACTGGCATTACATCTACAATTGGGTCAAAGATTGCATAAGCTTCGGGTAATTTGGCAAAGGAGGCGCTACTGAGGTAAATATAATTTTCCAGATAGATATCGTACGAAACTACCATCTTCATTCTCCAGTGATGTAACAGGTAATTTCTATCCGACGTGTTTGTACATCACCTTTCAATTGGTTGACCCGTCGGGTATATATTATTATATGTCCCCTTATTTGACTAAATAGGATTCTTCAAAATAGAAACCTTGCCAGGCCAAAGTGATATCTGAATAAACTTCTACTTCTACTTAAGTATCCCCCTTCAGTTCATTTTATAAAGTACTAATAGTTTTAAACTAGTTCAATCTCTTTTCCTTGTTATTCTTTTGTAGCCGAACAAATAACTGAAAAAGCCGGTTGACAGAAAACTCAAGGTATGAGATAGTCGTCATACCCACCATCTGTGGGGCGTGGCCAAGCGGTAAGGCAGCGGGTTTTGGTCCCGTCACTCGGAGGTTCGAATCCTTCCGTCCCAGATTCTTCTAAGAAGAAGAAAAGATCTTACACATTTTCATGTAGTCAAAATTGAAGAAGTCATAAATCTTATTTCTACCTTCGATTTGCTATCTACTCCCCCTCTCAATATGCTCGATGTGATAGTTTCCCTCGGGGGATCTCCCAGTTTATATTATGATGATAAGACACATATAGCAATAGATCCCTCTATGACGCGAAACAACAAAATGATACCAAAATTAAATTATGAAATTAGCTTATTGGATGTATGCTGGACCCGCTCACATAGGTACTTTACGAGTAGCGAGTTCCTTTAGGAATGTACATGCTATAATGCATGCCCCTCTGGGAGATGACTACTTCAACGTAATGCGTTCCATGTCGGAGAGGGAGAGGGATTTCACCCCAGTAACTGCTAGTGTAGTGGATCGCCACGTATTAGCACGTGGGTCTCAAGAGAAGGTTATAAATAGCATAAGCCGAAAAGATGAGGAATAACACCCCGACCTAATCGTTTTGACACCTACGTGTACCTCTAGTATTTTACAAGAGGATCTACAAAATTTTGTGGAGCGAGCTTCCTTGTCTTCTGAATCTGATGTAATTCTCGCGGATGTTAATTATCACTGAGTTAATGAGCTTCAAGCGGCGGATAGAACCTTGGAACAAATAATTCGATTTCATCTGGATAGGGCTCGTAGACAAAGTACTTTGGACCGATCTGTAACAGTCGCACCTTCAGCAAATATTATAGGAATTTTCACCCCAGGCTTCCATAATCAACATGACTGCCGCGAATTGAAACGTCTACCTGGAGAATCGGGAGTTTCAGTCAATCAAGTAATCCCGGAAGGAGGGTATCTTAAATATTTGAAGGATTTGCCAAGAGCTTGGTTTAATATAATTCCTTACCGCGAAGTAGGCTTGATGACAGCAGCTTCTTTCGAAAAAGAATATGGAATGCCCTACATATCTATAACTCCCATGGGAATTTCAAACACAGCTGATTTTATTAGACAGATTGAAAAGCTTGTGAATGTGTGGGCTTTCGCGCCGGCAGAAGAGAGACTTAACTACAAATTATATATTGACAATCAAACTAAATTTGTTTCTCAAGCAGCTTGGTTTTCAAAGTCTATTGATTGTCAAAATTTAGCTGGAAAAGAAGCAGTAATTTTCGGTGATGCGACTCATGCAGCCTCAATTACTAAAATACTCGTTAAAGAAATGGGAATTCGTGTCAGTTGCTCGGGCACGTATTGCAAGCATGATGCAGAACGGTTCAACGAGCAAGTTCAGGGTTTATGTAATGAAGTAATAGTTACGGAAGATCATACCGAAGTCGGAGATACAATAGCCCGTATTGAACCCTCCGCCATATTTGGAACTCAAATGGAGCGTCATATCGGCAAACGTATTGATATTCCGTGCGGGGTCATTTCTTCACCGGTTCATATTCAGAATTTTCCTCTGGGATATCGACCCTTTCTAGGTTACGAAGGAACCAATCAAATAGCTGATCTAATCTATAACTCATTTAGTCTGGGTATGGAAGATCATTTACCGAATGTTTTCGGAGGGCACGACACTAAGGAAGTAAGCACCAAGTCTTTATCAACAGATAGAAGAGATATTAATCGGACTCCCGAAGCTGAGTCAGAACCAAATAGAATTCCTGGTTTCGTAAGGGGGAGAACCAAAAAAAACACCGAAGTCTTTGCAAAGCAAAACAATATTTTAGAAATTACAATTGATGTCATGTATGCGGCTAAAGAAAAATCAAGTACTTAATTTGATAAACTGTGTAGATGACAATTCAGAATAAGTTTCAGTCTGCTTAACTTCATTTTGCGTCGTAGAGTTTGTGCCAGAAATTTCAATCCAAGATACCGAGGCAATTAAGTATTTAGCAGGAAATTAATTCTCGGTTTTTAGACATTATGGTGAAACCTCGCTTGAAGCAATATGGTAAGAAGCAACGTGTGACTCGAGTATCGAGATCGTTTTTGCGGAGTCTGGTCTCCGCCGGTTTCACTAAAATGGTGGAGCGTTCCCGCTTCGATATTTGTTAAAAATAATTACCCGATAAAGCTTGAACCATATCTACATATCTACATATCTACCTATTTGAATCTATTTATCTTTTTGGGGAGGGAAGTTAGATCCATGGTTATCTACAATAAATGGGACGGCGAAGCCTCATTAGTCCATTATCTTGTATGTTTCTACCGGGGGTTTAAAACTTGACTTCGGGGGGGGGGGGGGTCGATCTAGCATTACTGGGTTCGGATGATTCAACAACCTTACCTACAATTTACCTTGATTAATTTTTAATTTATCTAAAATTGTTGAATTTTCAACAAGTAGAAATCAAAATTAATCAATGAATTTTTTTTTAGGGTCTATGAAGATGGGTTCTGCTGCTACCGACTCTTAATTTGGGAAAGACCTCGGGGTTAGGCCCAAACCTAAGGATCTACTTAAAATAGATCTACGAACGAGGAGATTTTCGATATTCAACCGAAACTCATTGGCGGATAAATATAAAAAAAGGGGGGGGGGGGTTAGCCTGCCCCCTCAGTTATCTAAACTATTTCGGCAATTTTGTTTCCTACAAAAGAATAATTCGTGAGGAGATAACTCGACAAACTGGAGAATATCCGCGTCATATAATGTGAGTTAGAAGTATCCTTCCGCTACTGGATGGGGCAGTTACCTATTCAACTGAAGTTGTGCTTTAAGCCGCACGAATTTAACGTTTCATCTGCGGCTTCATGGGGGGGGTTCCGCCCCGCGTGTACCTACCTATCCCGATAGGTTACTTATCGAATAATTGCAATTGATATCCATTCTCGGAGAGAAGGTAGAGCTATCGAAGAGGTTGGTTTCTACAACCCCAAGAAAGGACAAACTCAATTGGATCTACTTGCTATTGCTGCCCCACCTAAACAAGGAGCTCAATCAACAGAAACTGTTCGTGATATTTTGAAACGGGCTAAGGTGCTCGAATAGATCGGAATCAAGCTCTAATTAAAAATCAAATTTTAGGAGAATCTAATGGGCCTAGTTTACAGATCTTTCCAGATGCTTTTGTATTATCCCTCCCTTTTACTTATACTTTATGTCTACGCCGTATTTGGCATTCCCCTAAGAAGTAGAATATTTCGTAGGGAATACTGGTTCTCCATCAAAACCTTTTTTGGAAGAAGTGATATTGGACATATTTTTCTGAGCGTGATAAGAAGTTGGAAAAAAGAGGGGGGTGGGGGTAAGAGGTAGTTCGAGGCAGCAACATAATTACTACCGGAACGAGTTTCTTCACCCGATCCAATTTGGGATTAGAGATTAAACTATGACCTAACGATATATAAAAATTATATGGAGTATAACTCGCTACGACTTTTTAAAAGATGGTTGCGGCTCAGCATATTACCGAGGATCAAATCAAGAAATATTTCACTTGCTTGGATACTTACCATGCAGAAACCAAATTAGTAAGTATTTGCTACATTAGTTGGTAAGTATTTACTATATTCGGATTTCACTTTGTCCAACGAAACAGATGATTCATCACTTTCGGGTACAATGGCGAAATAGTTGCAGTTCCATCTTCATTTTTTCCAAATAATGAAAATTTAGCTATTAATATAATATATCGAATCCTCCGGGGAAAAGTCATTACGAAATATAGTAATGTTTAGGAGTTACTGCAATGAAAATAACCTCCGGATCTCCCCTTAGGTTTGATCTATTACATAGAAGTGGATGGCTTAGCATTAATCAAGATTGCTTCTCATATCTACTTCTTTTTCTACTTAGAGATAATCTTCACTCAGTCGCTTGCAAGTCTTGTTTAAATAGACAAGGACTAAATTTAGTCTTCGGAACTTGTAATGCAGTAGCAACAAAGCGTTTAATTGATAGCGTGCGCTACCAAGATTACTCAGAGATTTTCCATTCAGAATTTGTTAGAAAAAGAGGCAGTCGGCTCGATATCAACTTGTACCTCTACGTACTTCTACAAACAATATGTTTAATTCTGGCAATACCTCTTCCTTGTCGATTGGTCGGCAAAACGAATAACAATTCAACAATTTCACAGTCTACTCATTCAATATTTCCATTTTTGGAAGATAGATTACCAAAATCTAGTCACGTCTCGAAAATTGAGATGTCGCAAAATCTTCACCTAGAAACTCTAGTTCGCTTGTTTCGCCGACGAGTTAAAGATGTCTCATTCCTACATTTATTAAGGATAGTTATTCATGCGTACAAAATTTCGTATGGAAAATTTATTCAACCTCGAACTTGGAAACAAAGAGAACATGGAAGTATTGATATGCTACTCCAAAATTTTTTCACTTACGAAATTGATTCGATGTTGTTACTGTCATGGAGGCGAATGTGCAAATTGCAACCGAGATTTTTTGTATCTCCCGATAGAAATAACGTAAATTTAAAAAATAGATGTGTTTCTAAATATACTTCTCAATTAGATACACTAGGTGTCAACCGTTGCCTTATTCGAAGTTTGTGCATTCACTTTGGAAGATATAAAAACAAATCTGTCATAGCTTTTCATGGAGCCCAATATTTTGCAAAGAAATGGATTCGTTTTATTTCGATATTTGTTAGATCTCATTTCCATTATCCAACTGAATTTACTCAAATACGTAGCAAGTTGTTATCCACTAGTTGTGTCTTATTTTTGGGTTATGTATCAACCATTCGGTCAACATCAAAAGATGTTCAGGTTGAAACCGTGTTAGGTTCCTACATAAGTAGATTGAGTGGGGAGAAATATCAACCCAGGATTCCACTTTTGCTACTAGTTAAACTTCTGGAAAAAGGGAAATTTCGCGATAGTGATGGATATCCAGTTAGTAAATTAGCCCGGGCTGCGTCATCAGATGATGATATCTTGAGCAGGTTCGCCAAAATTTGGAAAACTTTTTCCTCGTATCACAGTGCTTCAATAAATCGAAATGGATTGCGTAGATTGAGATATATACCACGACTTTCTTGTGATAATACGTTGGCAAGTAAGCATAAGAGTACGATACGTCTTCTACGACGTAGATTTGACCTGGAACTACCAGAAGCAGTCCCTGTGTGTAACAAGCTCAATTCCTCCAAAATAAATCGGAGAGTTCGGCGTTTAAACCTAAATCGATCTGTTTCATTAACATTCATTTAGTTGATGTAATGACGTAAGTCTGATAGTTTAATATTTATTTTCCCTTTTAACTCGATAGAGTTTGTCATCGAATTTATTGAATAGTAAGAAGAGACAAATATCTCGCCATTACGTTTTATACAATCATATAGATACGAAAGTATTTAATTTGCTAATTTCCTTTTGAAATCGATAGAGCGGAAAGTTACTCATTTTCAAATATTATCCCGATTTTTATTACGAATTACACTAATTCTATTTCTTCAGATTTCTCTTTCTTACTTAGTAATTTGTCAACTTTGCCAGAATGTATTTTAATTTTCGGTTTAATCACAATTATTACAATTGATTTATCAAACAAAGGCAGAAATACAATTTTGCCTTGTCGAATTTCGCTAATATCTATGTTAATTGGCGCGATTGCTTTACCATGTCAATGGGGGATCCAACCAATTTTTACTGCTTCTGGAAGTGGCCAGATTAGTAATTTTAGCTATATATTTCGATTTCTTATATTGATTTGTTCGCTACTACCTGTTCTGTCGCCAGTTGATTACATACGATGTTCAAAAACGGCTTTGGCAGAATTTTCGTTTTTCGTATTAGCTGCAGGTTTGGGTGGAATGGTTCTTCGCTGGGCAGGTGATTTAATCACCCTTTACGTGGCGTTAGAATTATCAAGTCTATCTTCTCGTTTCCTGTCTGGACATACAAAAAGGGATGTAAGATCCAACGAAGCAGCTACGAAATTTCTGCTGATGGGTGGAGCTAGCTCATCTTTTCTGGTATATGGCTTTTCCTTGTTGTATGGAATTTCCGGCGGACAGCTTCAGCTTGATAAAACAGCTGTCGGATTCTCTTTTAGTCAGTATCTCATTGTAATTTATACAGCTATTGCCTTTATCGCAGCTGGAACGGCATCTAAACTTTCTCCTGTTCCGTTTCATCAATGGACTCCCGATGTATATGAAGGAGTGTGACTCGTCTGAGAAACAATTTAGTCGCCGCGTCATTTTGTGACGTCACAGTTGTTTCTTATGGTGTCCTGCGAGTGCGCGGGAATTTGAGACTTTCCCCATATTAGTAGTTATGCCAACAAGTCACTCTTGCCGTACCACATCAATTATTGTTCAATTAATAATATACGAGTAAAACAGAGGCCAGTGGCGATATTTAGCAGGTCCCCCCTCAAATAAAAATAAATATATATATCTCCATTTTCTTAGAAATTTTCTATAAATTTTTCTTTATCATGGGTAGATTCTGGTAAAATTGTTAGTTCACACGGATTCAGATGAAAATCAAGTTTACTTACGTGTACATATATTCATTTACACACATAATTCGTGTACATATTTTCATTTCTCCACACCTGTTGATGGAAATTTGACGAGCTTAATCCTTCAGAAGCTGCTGGTAAACTCCTTCAACTTGATAAATCACTCTAAAATATGAAATAAGCGGCGAAGCTGCACGCCTGCTC